AGATAATTGATTATTTCTATGCCCTTAAAGGCGGGTATCATATATAAGGGGGGATGATACCCCCCGTAGGGGGCATTATTTGATTATACCCTAGGGGATGACCTACCCCTAGTAGGGGGTTAATAATAAATTAGCTTATACCCATCTCCTTTGGAGATGGGCATTAATTATCTCCGCCCACAACAAGTAGCGGGCTATATATCTAATTTTTTATGATAAATATTTCATGGTGATCCATATTTTATATATGATCCCCCCCCGGCTTTGCCGGGGGGGGGCATTATGTATATATACATGATAAACCCCTTTGGGGTTCATGGTGATCAACGAAGTTCATGATGATCAATATATATATGATCCCCCCCCTACGGGGGGGGGCATGAGATGTATAAATACACATGATAAATCCCCCGTAGGGGGGACTCCCCCCCGGCTTTGCCGGGGGGGCATTATTTTATCTCGGCCCGCAACGAGTTGCGGGCTATAAATTACACATTACATATTATTTGATTATAAATATCACTAAAATACTAAGACTAAAGAAGGATATAAATCATTTAATTTGATAAACCCCCGGCTTTGCCGTTAATGAACATTGTTTATCATATATATGTATATATACATAATGACGATATAATGATGATACCCCCCTACGGGGGACATTATTTATATAAATGATAGATATTTTATATATGGTAAATATACCCGGCATATAAATGGTAAATATATCCGGCATATATATTTTATAAATGATCCCCTTAGGGGCTGATAAATATATGCCCTTAAAGGCGGGAGGGATATATATGATCCCCCCCCGGCTTTGCCGGGGGGGGGCATGGTAAATATATATAGGTAAATAATGAGCCCTTTGGGCTTATATTAAAGGAAATATCCATAAATATGGATAATATCTTAATATGCCCGCCTTCGGCGGGATTAAATATAATGAGCTTATACTTATACCCATCTCCTTTGTAGATGGGCATTAAATATTCTATGATGATGATATTGATAAAATATAATATTTAACCCTTAAAAGAGGGCTATAATATCTTTATATTCTATAATATATAATATCTATATAATGAGCTTATATCTATCTTCTTTGTAGATGGACATTAAATACGTATGTAGCTGTATACCCGCCTAAGGTGGGCATATATATTTTATATAGTATATAATGTATAAAGGATATTGAGAATGAGTAATAAAATGACTATACCCATATCCTTTGTAGATGTGAATAAGTATAATCTAATTGTAATATAGGAAAATAAATGAATAAATAGATATATATATAGCCCGCAACAAGTTGCGGGCGGAGATATATGATGATACCCCCGGCTTTGCCGGGGGGGCATTAGGTGTAGAAATACACCTGATCCTTAGGGGTTCATGATGATAAACATATGCCCTTAAAGGCGTGAGGGATGATATATCTTACCCTTATAAATATATTGATGATTTACCTTTAAGGGTGATAATTAAAGATAAAATTTAGTTTTTAATTCTTTAACTTTATTTTCGTAACGTCTTTCTAGATTAAGTGCACCTAAATTAATTTCATAAATAAATGCTATAACTAAAGTTAAGAAGAAAATAATCAATATAGTTAAACCATAAATACCGTTAGAATATGCACTAACAACATAAGGTAAAATAGAAGATATTTCTAAATCAAAAGGTAAGAATAATATAGCTACTAAAATAAAGGCTACACTAAATGCAGATCTTGATTGTTGGTAAGAAGTAAATCCACACTCAAATGGACCATCTTTTTCTATATAAGAATTAGATGTAGATATTAAATAATTTAATATAATTAATACACAAGCTACAACTGGTGCTAAATATAAATAGAATGTAAACATTTTATATTGTAATTAAATATAAACCTTCCGAAATATATGGTAAGAATATAAAGAAACTAATTAATAATAATGTAGTAATAGAAATAATATAAGCTAATGATAAATTTATATATCCGCCTACAGTTTGTTCTGAATTAGAAATTATATCTTTTTGAGTTTTACTTGTTATTAATACTTTAATTATATTAGCATAATAATATGTAGCTATAACACTACATGTTATTAAAATTAAACTTTCTAATATGTAATTATCTTTTAATGCACTTATTAATATATATAATTTACCATAAAATCCTGGTAGAGGAGGTATACCTATTAATGAAAATAATGCTAATATCATACATACTGCTAATGTTAAATTAGGTAATTTTAATTGATGGATATATATTAATGGTGATCATTTTGATACTGGATTTACATATTGACTAGCTGCTAATATACTTAAAAATAATATTACATGTGTTAATGTATATTGTATTATATATATATAAAATGATATATCAAATGTTATTATTGATAATAATATATAACCAAAATTCAATAAACCACTATAAGCTAATATTGTTTTTATATTAATTTGATATAAAGGTTTATATGAACCTATAAATAATGATAAATAAAAGAATATTATAAATATATAATGATTAAAGAATATTGCATTCGTAAATATTCATGATGATATAGATAATTTCGCTACTATACTTATATATGCTGTTATATAAGTTGGTGCATAATTATAAACTGCTATACTTCAACGATGTAAAGGTGCTAATCCCATTTTAAAGAATAAAGCTATTAATAATATATCAAAATAGTTACCTAAATTATTATTTAAATCATAAGATAATGAATAAAATATATTTATATCTGATAAATTAGTTGAACCTGTTAAAGAGTAAATAAAGTATGAAGCTAATAATATTATAGCTGAAGCTACTCCACCCATTAAAAAGTATAATAATGAAGCTCTAGAAGCATTATAAGATCTATTATGTAATCCTGTTAATAAATATAAAGAATAACTTTGTAATTCAACTATTATATATAAAGCTAATAAATCATTAACTAAAGGGAATAATAATAAACCAACAGTATTAGCAAATATTAATAATATTAAATAAGGTGATAATAAAGATGATTCTTTAGATATATTTTCACTATATATCATATTATCATCACTTATTATTTTTACTTTAGAAGTATTATTAGTATTATAAACTAATAAAGCTATTATTAATAATATTAATAATATTATTAAAGGTAAATTATAAGCTGTAAAACTAAATCAACTATTAAATATAGTAAATCCTGGTATTAATGATATTATATTAAAAGAATTTATAAATAATATTAATACAAAACTTAATACTATTATACCTAATCTATTTAATAATATAGAATGATATATAGTTTTATTTATTTTAGTGTCACTAATAGGACTTGGAAAAGTTGAAAAAACTAATAAGGTTAAAAAAGATGTAAATAACATCACCTATATTTATTTATATATGAATATATACCCATTTTTTATTAAAAACCCTATTTTTTAGTTAGATTATATATCTATATATTTTATATATATAAACTTAAAATATAATCTTGACATATAAAAAATAACTATATGGGTAATCTATTTTATGAGCCCTTTGGGCTTATACCCATCTACAAAGGAGATGGGCATTTATAGATAAGTTAATAAAGAATATTTAGCCCGGAGGCCTATTATATGACCCCTAAGAGGTCATATTTATATCTCCGCCCGCAACAAGTTGCGGGCTATGGGTTAATTATCCCCGCGGGAATGATCAACCCCCCAAAGGGGGGGTTAATGGATCCCGGCTTTGCCGGGGTTTATCATATATATGTATATATACATAATGCCCCAAGGGGGTGATCCCCCCGGCAAAGCCGGGGGGTATGTTAATTTTACATGATTTGATATTTTATAAATCTAATGTAAGTAAATTGCATCTTTTAAGTATCCACTAAATAAGATACAGAAAACATAAGCTTGAATCATAGCAATAGCGAATTCTAAAATAGTTATAGCTATAACTCCTGCTAAAGGAATAAATCCTCCAACGAAAGCTAATATTGATGAACTCATTAAATTTAAAATTAATGAACCTAAAATTAACATTAATAAATGTCCAGACAATCAAAAAGGACAATTCTTTAATCTTAAATTACTTACTGAAAATCAGCATTTTGGCTTAAGAACCAGTTTCCTGGCGATTAGAGTACACCTTATAATATATACTAAATGCCCGCCGAAGGCGGGTATATATTTATTTTTATAACTTCATATATATATATACTATATATACATAATGCCCCCCGGCAAAGCCGGGGGGTATCATCCCCGCGGAGCGGGGATAATTAGCCCCGGCGAAGCCGGGGCTGATAAGATGTATTTATACATCTAATTAGCCATTATACCCGCATAGCGGGTAATAAATATATATATATATTAAAAAACCATCTACTCGTTGCTCTTTTACATAAATAAATTTAGTCAATACTTATATCCATAATGAGCCCGGCAAAGCCGGGCTTAGGACTTATATCTTATCCCTTATGTATTATGTCTTATTACTTATGGCTTATACCTTTGTATATACCCATTTTTATCTCTGATTAAATATACCCTTAAAGGCGGGCATATTTTATGCATATTAATATTATTAATAAATTTCACGATATAATAGCCCTTGGAGCTAAATATAATCTCCGCCCGCAACTAGTTGCGGGCTATACCCTTAAAGGCGGGCATATTAAATGCATATTAATATTAGAGATATATATATATATAAATCTATATATGCCCGACGAAGACGGGAGGAATATATAAATAAAGATATATATCTCGGCCCGCAACTAGTTGCGGGCTATATGTTATAATAATAAGGAATAGCCCGCTATGCGGGCTATCATGTGTGTTTTTATTTATACACATGATGAAGATATATCTCCGCCCGCAACTAGTTGCGGGCTATATGTTAATGATTCCCCCGTAGGGGATTATAAATAAGTAAATATACCCGGGCATTTATTTATGATTTAGATCCGCGATCACCCATTTAATAAAAATAACTATAAATAAGATAAATAATGAGCTTATGCCCATTTACTTAGGGCACTTAATAATGAGCCCTTTGGGCTTATACCCATCTCCTTTGGACATTAATCCTAAGAGTTAAATCATACCAGTAAGGGGGTATAATTAAATGCGTGATACCCCCCCTTTGGGGGGGGGGAATTTAAATAGTTAATCATACTATTCTCCGCCCGCAACAAGTTGCGGGCTTAGAGTATAATTTACCTAATCATAAATTTACTCTAAAGGATTAATGATACCTATGAGGGTATTTTGCATATAAAATTTACCTTAAATATAGAAATGTTTATACATCTTTAATGATATTACCATACCTTGAGTCATTAATCAAGCCGATAAATAAGTTTCCTTAAATATTTTGGTTATTAAAGCTTTAGGGCTTCCCCGGAATTTGGCTTTTATACACATTGTTATATGTTTGCTGATAAACGTAAACCTAATGATATAGCTTTTGAACTATATGATAAAGTTTCTATTAATACTAATACTGGTACTAAAGCTAATGGTGTTCCAGTAGGTACAAATAATGAAAAAAATCCTAATCCATGATTTACAAAACCTATTATTGTTAATGCTAATCATAATGTTAAACTTAATGATATTATCGCTACTATTTGTGCTGATATAGCAAAAGAATAAGGTATCATAGATACAACATTAGCAATTAATATAAAGTTAAATAATGTAAATATTAATGGGAAATAATAACCTCCACGTGAACCTACTTGGCTTTTAACCATATTTAATATAGTATCATATATAGCTAATATAGCTAATCCTCATCTATTTCAACCTAAATATGATTTATTTAATAAAATATTAAAACCATAAATTATAAAGGCTACTATAAATAAGAATATAACATAATTAGATATACTTAAAGTAATAATATTATTTATAGTTAATAATGGTTTAATTTCAAATTGATCTAAAGGTGAAAAAAACATAATAAAATTTATTTTATCCTTAAATAACCCTACATAATATGCCCTTAAAGGCGGTAATATAATAATGGTGATCAAACCCCCGGAGGGGGGATTTATTTATTATCAACATATGCCCGCCAAAGGCGGGAGGCATATATGTTCATTATATTTATTGTAGAAAGAAATTAAGGTCTAAGTAAATCAAACATATAAAATTCTATATTTTACCTCCTAAATTGAGTTTAATAATACCCGTAGGTATTATTTACCCGACTTAGCCGGGTATATACCCGCCTTCGACGGGCATATATCAATTATGCCCCATAGGGGATCATCCCCGCGCAGCGGGGATAATGATAAAATAGTTTAATAAATAATACCCCATTGTCCCCCCAAAGGGGGGGATAATACTTATTTAACAGGAATAATTGATTTTAAGTAAATATATACGTATAATACGTAATTATATCCCCAGTATCAGGCTATAATACCTATATATTTAGGATAATTAGCCCCAAAGGGCCTGATCTAGATATACCCGCCCTAGGCGGGAGGGATATATGTTTATTATAATTTAATTATTAAAACTCTAGCAATTAATAATCTTAAAATATTAGGTAATAAATATTTAGAAGTAATAAATATTAATATAGTTAAAGTTAAAATACCAAAAGTTAATAAATGTAAAAAATAAAATGGAACTAATTGTGGCATAAATATTTAATAAAATAAAAAGTTAAATAAAGAAAGTAATTTATATAATTATTTACAGACTATAAAGAAAGTAACTTATAAAATAAGTTACAGACTATAAAGAAAGTAATTTATAAAATAAGTTACAAACTAAAAAAATAATAATCATCAGATTGAAGGGATTTGAACCCCCATAGCCCTACACCCAATGTAGATACGTTACCAATTACGCAACAATCTGTTTAGAAGAATCAAGATTAAGTAAAATTTAAATGAAATTAGTAACTAATAATCCGCCAATTATTTATATACATATACATGATAACCCCGCTCATAGGGTATGATCAATATATAGCCCGCAACGAGTCGCGGGCGGAGAGATATATGATCCCCCCCCGGCAAAGCCGGGGGGGGCATAGTGATCATATATATATACATCATAATATATATAAATTATTAGTGATAATAGTGAACTTAAAATAAATAAATAAATAAAATCAGAATAAAATAAAGCTTGAAATCAAATAGAACATTGAGGGAATTGAACCCTAAGAGAACTAATTTGCAATCAGTCTATTCAACCATGAATAACAATGTTCAATATGACAAACGTGAATCGAACACGTATAATAGTATTGGAAGTACCATAGTTTAACCAATTAACTCATTGTCACGTTAACCACAACGGGATTCGAACCCATATAAATACTGTGAAGTAGTATTATCATAACCATTAGATCATATAGTCAAATATCGTATTGAGGAATCGAACCCCACACCTTCCGATTACAAAACGGACGCTATGCCTGGTTAGCTTATACGACATAAGCTTAAGAAAGGAATTGAACCTATATTAGACGCATATGAGGCGTCTGTTCTAACCATTGAACTACCTAAGCAAAGGATAACTACTGAGAATTGAACTCAGATATATTGCTCCACATACAATTGTTCTACCTTTGAACTATAGTTATCTTATTGAGGAGAGACTGAATCGAACAGTCGCAGCGCAACGGCACTAAAGTTACAATTTAGCTTTAATTACCAACATTAAAATCTCCCCATTATTACGGTTAGTAGGAGTCGAACCTACACGATATTAATCCAAACATTTTAAGTGTTTTATGTCTACCATTTCATCATAACCGCTTTACTATATTTAGTTTAATGAGAATCGAACTCATATTTATCGATTATCAATCGATCTCTCTACCATTGAGATATAAACTATTTTTTACTTTTTTATACACATATGCCCCAAGGGGGATCATATATATTTTTATATATCATTTTTATTAAAAAGGTTCATTCAACCACCACACATATTACATAATTCCTTTATCATTATTATTTATAATAATCATACCCATATTCCCGTCTTCGACGGGCATATTAATTTTTTCATATCCCCGGGTATTATTTTATAATATCCATATAAATACAAATTATTTATGTCTTTATCGAGGATATATCTCCCCCCGCTACAAGTTGCGGGATATATAATGATACCGTAGGGGGGGCATTATAATAGACATTTTAATTAAATATATATAATGTGGATATATAATGTAGATATGTATAAGTAAATTCCCCCGGCTTAGCCGGGTGTTTGCCCTGATTATTATTTTTATTATACTGCCGCCTTTAAGGGCATATTATTTAATAATGGCCCGAATAACGGGTCATCATGTCCATATAAATACACATTATTCCCGTCTTCGACGGGCATATAATTTAATCATATCCATATAAATACACATTATTCCCGTCTTCGACGGGCATAAAAGGATCCCCGCTTTGCGTGTATGATACCCCCTGTAGGGGGGCATTTTATAATGTTATATCATTTAAATAGACATTTATATTAAATAAATATAATGCCCATTTTCTTTATAGATAGGTATAAACTGATAATTAAAGATAATAATCGGGGTTTACAAAGATAATAAATAAGATAATATGTATATATATAAATGTATATATGAATAAATATATATTTCCCGATCAGGTTCCCCTAACCGAACCGTATTTCAACTTACAGCAAGTCCTTTTTATAAAAGCTCAATAAGTAAAATAAAAATTTCTTGCTGTTGATGAGTGGTTAGTACGAAGTAGCAAAAAATTTCACCGTAACTCTCTAGTTTACGATTACTAGCAATTCCTCCTTTATGTAACCGAATTTCAGATTACAATCCATAAATGAAACTATGTCTTATTCTTAATATTTAATAAATAATATCCTTATATTTATAAAAATATTATATTTATTTAACCTTTTAAGTTAATATAATTGTTATTAATATTGTAACACGTCGATTGCCCATCTCATTAGGGTCATCATGATTAGTCTTCTACCTCTACTTCCTATAATTTTACAATTATACTTATCTTTAAGAAAAGGGTTACGTTCATTCAATAACTTAATATTAAACCTCACGGCATGAACTGACGACAACGATGTAACGCCTGTTAATAATTCAAGAGATGGTAAGGTTCTTGGAGGATCATCCAATTAAATGACATGTTCCACTGCTTGGGACTACAACCGTCTAATGTCTTGTATTTCACCCTTGCGAGCGTACTAGTCAGGCGGAGTACTATTCATTTTCATTTTTCATAATATTGTACTCATAGTTAACTGCTACGACTAAATGGGTATCGAATCCATGTCGCTACCGTAGCCTTCATCTCACAACGTCAATAATTTTAAGTAATCTCTTTATAGTCTTAATGTTTTCGTAGTATTTTATCCCTCTAACTTTAATTCTTATTACCCTTCCTATTTCTAGTCATTATTCTATATTAAATTCTTTAATACGTTCTACAGATCCTTTAAGCCATTTTGACCAATGCTTGCCCTCTATGTCTAACCGCAGCTGCTGGCACATATTTTAGTTAGGACTATTCATAATTGATATCATTATTATCATATTATTTAGAAGTTTATAGTTAATCTTTTATTATTATATATATATATTTATTTTAATATATATGAATTACCAAAGGTAATTAATATCCTTCTCGTAGATAACTTGATCAGTCGTTAGACCATTGTCAAAGATTCCCCACTGCTGCTCTATATAAGAGTTGATATATATATCAATGTGGCCGTTGTGACGCTTATCGTCGGCTCCAGTTCCATGGCTAGATTATTATCTAATACCTACATCTGAATAAGATATTTATCTATATCTTATATCACTCACCTTAACGCTATTTATAAAATAACTTGCATGTGTTATGTCTCTACATAGCATTTGATCTGAACCAACATCATGTTCTCAAATATTTATTTAATTTCTTTTTATTAAATTACTCAGAATTGAACTGAGATACATCCATTATGAGTGGACTGCTCTACCATTGAGCTATAATTCATTTTATTTTATGCAGTAGATAGATTTGAACTACCATTATAAAGTCATGAGCTTTAGATGTTACCAATTACATTATACTGCTTACCTATAAAAGGTAAATTTAAAGGTTAAATTAAAATAATACCATATAAATCATCATTCCCGCGTAGCGGGGATGGTTATACTATAGCCCGCTACTTGTTCCGGCCCGAGATATTTATATTTTATTTTTTATATAAAAATGACATAGTAAGAATCGAACTTACATACTAATATCCGTAATAATATACACTAACCATTGTGTTATATGTCAAATTAGTAAACGGATAGCCAGCGAATCGAACGCTGATAGCTAAAAAGCAACTACGTAGCAAGTAGATTAGTTTACCAATACCGAGCTATCCTTTTACATCTCGCATCGCATCAGACTCGAACTGACATCTCTTATAGTGACATTATAAGGCTTTACCATTAAGCTACCAATGCTATCTGAGTCGACATGATTCGAACATATATAAACCTAGCTCAAATCTAGGTGACTTGCCAATTAGTCTACGACTCAATATCGGCTATGCCGACATATATTTATCTTACCTAAATATATTTTATATATGAATATACACCCTACCCAAAATAGGGTTTAATAAATATACCCCCCCCCCCCCCCATCTCCAAAGGAGATGGGTATAAGCTCATTTTATATATGAATATACCTACAACAAAATACGGTATTTATCTTATAAATATAGCCCGCAACATGTTGCGGGCGGAGATAAATACAATGGATATAAGCTCATTTTATATACTCCCGCCTTCGGCGGGCATATATATTTACCTTATATATTATCTGTTTCACGGGGCATATATTTTATATATGAATATATATATACCCTTAAAAAAGGGGTATTTATCTTATAGATTAAATAAATGCCGATCTCCTTTGGAGATGGGTATAAGCTCATTCTATGAAATCCCTTAAAGGCGGGCATATTATTATTCCCGCCGAAGGCGGCATATATCTATGTTTATATCTATATAATATTCTTATTCCCGCCTTCGGCGGGCATATATCTATATGATATTATTATTCCCGCCTTCGACGGCCATATATTTATATCTATATATAAAAGCCCATATTATTTGTATATGGGTATAAGCTCATGGTGATCAATATTTTATATATGATCCACGGGAGGGGCATGAGGTATAATAAATACACATGATAAGCCCCCCCCCGGCTTTGCCGGGGGGGTGTATTATCCCCTTTTAGGGGGTATTATTATGATAATTTATATAAAAGATTTTATTGTTTTTGATAGATTATATTAAATCCCTTAAAGGCGGGCATATATATCTTCGACCGGAACAAGTACTAGTTGGGGCTATATTTTATATATTAAATTAGTACTTTCTCATATCATATTTAATATAGAATTAGGGAAGAAACCGAAGAAGATAGTAGGTATAATAAGAGTTCACATTAAAAAGCTTTCTCTATAAGTACAATCTGAAGTTAAAGATATGTATGGAGTTTTTACTCCACCAGTTAATCTATTTGTTATTTTCATTTGATATGAAGCAGATAATAAAACAGATAAAGCAGCTAAAGCTCCTAATATAGGTGCTCTATTAATAGCTCCACTTAATGATAACATTTCTCCAATAAAGTTTAAAGATAAAGGTGTACCAGTATTACAGAAACTTAATATAATTAAATATACAGCTAATCAAGGCATATATGTTAATAAACCTTGATAGTAATATATTAATCTATTATGATATCTATCATATAATATTCCTCCTACTATTATAAATAAACCTGGTGATACAAAACCATGAGCTAATGATAATATTAAACTACCTGATATACCTGTTAATGTATTAGATAATATACCTAATATACAAACACTCATATGAGATATAGAACTATAAGCTATAATTACCTTTAAATCAGTTTGTCTTAAAGTTATAATAGATGTATATATTATTGTTATAACACATAAAACATAAACAATAGGAGTGTATAAAACTGCAGCATCTGATAATGTAGGTAAAATTAATCTTATAATAGCATATACAGCTAATTTCAATATAACTCCAGCTAATAATATAGACCCAGCTAATGGTGATTCAGAATGAACTACTGGTAATCAAGTATGTACTGGAGCTAAAGGAGTTTTAACAGCAATACCTATAGATATAGCTAAAAATAATATACATTGTAAATCTATAGATAAAACTAATAAACTAGTAGCTTGATAATCAGTATTATCTAATAATATTTCATAAATAGCTATAGCTAATAACATAAATAAAGAAGAAAATAAAGTATATATTAATATATAATCAGCAGCTTTATCTTTGTTAGCAGCACCATATAAACCTATCATAACAAATAAAGGAGCTAAAGAAGCTTCAAAATATACATAGAAAGAAGTCATATCTTGACACATAAAATTAATTAATAAAATAATACCTAAGTTTAAGACTAATTCAAAAAATAATGTACTACGAATATTATTTCAATTAGAAATTATTGATAAAGGTATAAGATAAGCTGTTAATAAAATTAATATATCAGCTATACCATCTGTAGTATAATATACATTAATTTCTGATCAATCATATAATGTAGGTATAGCTAATAAACCACTAGCTATTAAAATTATATGTTTAGATAAATCATTAAATAATCTTGAACTTAAAGAAGTAAAAGAAGATAAAAATAAATAAATAAATGTCATTTTATAATTTTTATAATTAATAATCATTAATATGACTAAAGGGATTTGAACCCTTAACTTATTAGACCTAAACTAACTGCGTTTACCATTTCGCCATAGTCATTTATACGGATGCAACGTGATTCGAACACGTGGACTTATTAGTCTTAATAACTCAAGTATTACGCTTTAAACCACTCAGCCATACATCCTTAATTTTATACTACAATGTTTTTTTATTAAAACCATATATATGAATATATATATTATACAAATATATCTAAATATTTTATAAAATTTATACTGTTAATTAACACTAGGGTTTCATCATGTTTATACATTATTTACCTCCCCCGGCAAAGCCGGGGGGGGTTCATCATCTATAAGGAATAATCAACATTATTTATCATCTTTATATATAATCATATATATCCCTGGATATATACAAAATTATGTATATATATAGTATATATACATGATCATCATTAACTTTATTTATCATGTTTATAAAATATTTATAGGGTTAATTATATTAATTTATCGTTAATTATTTAAGCTCCTCATCAATAACATATTATATATATAAATAATCATAATATATCTAATACATGTAAATATAAAACTGTCATTTCTGCAAATACATGACTATTATTAGTGAAATCATAATTATATATTCTTCATGAACATATACCTAACATTATAGCTAACATATTCATATGTAAGAAATGTAATCCTGTTAAAGAATAGAAAGTTGAACCATAAACTCCATCTGTTATAGTAAATGATGAAAACATATATTCGAATACTTGTAATATAACAAATATTACTATTAATATAGTTGTAAATATGAATCCATATAATGTATCTTTTCTATTACTATTTATTAAAGCATGATGTCCCATTGTGATAGTTACTCCTGATGCTAATAATATTATTGTATTTAATAAAGGTAATTCACTAGGTGATATAGCTTCTATTCCAGCTGGAGGTCATGCCATACCTATTTCCATTGTAGGATTTAATGATGAATGTAAATATGCTCAAAATAATGATGAAAATATTAATATTTCACTAACTACAAATAAATAAAAACCTTGTGTTAAACCAGTTTTAACTGCTTTAGTATGATCACCTAAATATGTACTTTCAGCTATAACATCCTTAAATCATAATGTTAATACATATAATACACTAAATATATTAAATAATATATAAAAATTATTGTTTATATAATTATGAGCTGTTAAACCTATACTTAATGCTAAATTCATTAAAGCAAATGAAGTATATAATGGTCAAGGTGAAGGACTCACTAAATGAAATGGGTGTAATTGAATATAACCTCTAATTGAATTTGTCATTTTTTATTATAAAAATATTGATATATAAAAATTTGGGTTGAGTTAAATTGGAATTGAACCAATATGGATTACTTAAAAGGTAATTGTCTTAACCATTAGACTATTAACTCATTGGGATATGCCTTCGGAAAGAATTGAACTTACACCAGTCGCGCTTCAAGCGAATGCTCTACCATTTAAGCTACAAAAGCAATCAAGAGCAAGTAGAATCGAACTACTATAACATGTGTTGAAGACATGGACTTTACCATTAAGTGATACTCTTTAATTTACCCTGAAGGTTAATCTATTTTAATACCCATATACAAAGAAAATGGGTTCCCCCTAAAACGGGCTCATGATTATCTATATTTTATATATTCATGCCCCCCGGCTTTGCCGGGGGGATAATTTTTTTTATTTAGGTCATATAGGAATTGAACCTATGGCTCAGTTGTGTAAGAACTGCGATTTTACCACTAATCTAATAACCTTATTAAACTTTTAATGTTAATCATACACATGGATAATCAACACCCGGCAAAGCCGGGTATTTATAATACCTTATAATAAAGTTTTTTATATCAGTTTTCTTCTTATTATATATTTATTATCAATACCTTATTATAATATATACTACCTATAGGGTTTATACATTAGATTTATATCTAATATTAGATATAATGATCCCCCCCCCGTAGGGGGGGCATTATGTATATACATATACATGATAAGCCCCTTTGGGGCTCATTATCCCCCCCCCGGCTTTGCCGGGGGGGGGGGGCATTAATATATATATATATTATTTATATATGCCCGGGTATCCATAATTTCCCTATATTATATATACCCCTACAAGCTATAATGTATATATTATTTCAATATAAACTTATATATTTTATATAAAAAAATATATCTTTTAATTAAACTTTATGTATTAAATATATATATAAAGATATAATAAAACAAATTATGTTATGGTTATATTACAATATAAAATCAAATATGCCCGCCGAAGGCGTGGATAAATATGATTTATTAGGTATAAATGTTAATTTTCTTTTGAGATGTATATAAGTATAGTTTTGTCGGGTTAATTTTATAAAAAGATATATCCTTTGGAATAAAAACTTTTATATATGAATATTTTTACCTGAGGTAAATCCTTTTTAAATAGCCCGCAACTAGTTGCGGGCGGAGATATATTTAAATATCCATCTCCTATAGAGATGGGTTTATTATATATGTAAATAATCTAAAATAGTGATTATTAGCATATATGATATATATGCCCGCCGAAGGCGGGTATTGAATCTTAATACCCATTAACTTTAAAAATGGGTATAAGGTAAAAGGGTTAATTGTATAAAACTTTATATGAGTTTTTTAAAATTATACAGCGTATAATAATAAGAAAGCGATCATTAAAGCGAATAATCCACATGCTTCTGCTAAAGCGAATCCTAAGATAGCTTGAGGGAATAATGTTGAACGTAATGAAGGGTTACGAGCTGTACCATTTATTAATGCTACGAAAACTAAGGCGATAGCTATTGCGGCTCCCCCTAATGCCATTGTACTTATACCGGCTCCTATGTATTTTGCTGCTAATACTAATTGCATAATAATAATTAATTTCATACCTTTGATAAATATACTTCAACTAACCATAATATTATTTATTACCGCCTTTAAAGACATATATATACTTATTTATTTTTATATAAACTTATTATCCTTACGAGGAGATCATCTACATATAGCCCGCAACTAGTTGCGGGCGGAGAGATATGTTCCCGCCGGCCATATATATATACTATATATACATGATAAATAATGGTGATTAACTTTAAAGGGTTATGGTCTATGGATATTAATGCCCATCTACAAAGGAGATGGGTATAAGCAAAGCCGGACTCATAATATACCCGCCTTCGGCGGGCATATATAGCCCGCAACTTGTTGCGGGCGGAGATATGGTAGGCTAAATATAGGATTTATAGAATAAATGTTTATCATGTATATACATAATGCCCATCTACAAAGGAGATGGGGATCACCATTAACATATATGGTGGATAAACTTCATGATATTATTGCTATGGGGCTAAATATGCCCTTAAAGGCGGCATATGCTTATCTTGGAGAACACAGTCCTCTATAATGAGCCCTTCGGGCTTATCATCCCCCCCCCCGGCAAAGCCGGGGGATAATTCAATGCTATGGTTAATTATGACCCATAAATATTAATTATTCCCGTATATGATCAACGTGATTAATGAGCCCCTTTGGGACTGATCATCCCCGCGTAGCGGGGGATGATGATATTAAAATATATATGCCCGCCGAAGGCGGGTAATTATAGCCCGCAACTTGTTGCGGGCAGAGATATAGTCAATAAAATGAATGATATTATAACCCTATAGGTAAAATATGCCCTTAAAGTTAAAGGCGGGAAGCATATATCATAATGAGCCCTTTGGGCTTATACCTTTGTATATTTATATATATATAACTAAATAATCATAATAATATAAATATGTTGGATAAACTCGATGATATTATAGAATAAATAATAAATAATATATAAACTCCATGATATGCCCGCCTTCGGCGGGATATAGCCCGCAACAAGTTGCGGGCAGAGATAAATGTAGATAATGTTTATACATGCCCTTAAAGGCGGAAGGGATATATAAATATAAAGATATAATAGCTATGGCTAAATATGCCCGCCTTTAAGAAAAGGATAGTTGAATTGTAGGGTTATGTGCCAGGAATATTAATGCCGATCTCCTTTGGAGATGGGTATAAGTATAAGCCCCAAGGGCTAATTTTATAAAATATAGCCCGCAACTTGTTGCGGGCGGAGATATGCTGGGGTAAATATACCCAAAGGATATTAAATATATAGCCCGCAACTTGTTGCGGGCGGAGATATAATTAATAAAATAAACTATATTTTAACCTTCCGGGTAAAATTTAAGCATATATCATATATGTTATATCTTTGTATATTTTTTATAAAAACCTAAGTAATAATAATAATATAAATATGTTGTATAAATTATATGATATTATAGAATAAATAAACTCCACGATATGCCCGCCTTCGGCGGGATATAGCCCGCAACTTGTTGCGGGCGGAGATAAATGAATCTCGGTAAAGCCGGAGTTTACCATCCATAGGAATAGGAATAAAAATAAAGATATTATAGAATAAATGTTAATAATGTTTATACATCATGCCCCCCCTTTGGGGGGGGATCATATATATAATATTTAGATCATTATGAACATATATAATGTTGATGATGGAGGCCTTTGGCCTCCATAAAGAACCCCCCCCGGCTTTGCCGGGGGGGGATTATGGTGATAATGTTTATACATGCCCGCCGAAGGCGGGGCGGATATATAAAATAAAGATATTATAGCCTGTAGGGCTAAATATGCCCTTAAAGTTAAAGGCGGGAAGGATATATATGAATATATATGCCCGCCGAAGGCGGGTATAAAGCTATATTTTGCTTTATATAAAAATAAAATGTTTATATCATATGAAGATGATAATAAAATTATTTTACTGGTGCAATTAATACAGGTAATTCACTGAATGTGTGATACTCTGCAGGTCTAGTTAAAATTAACTCTAAGTCTGAATCTCTAGTATTTCTAGTTAAATTAGACTCTAAGAAATCTGGAGTAACTTGTATTTCTTCTTCTTCATTTTCACCATTTTCTAATTGTATTTGTACACTTTTTAATCCAACTATAACTGATATAATTGATATAGCTGAACCTATACTACTAATATAGTTTCAACCAGCAAAAGCATCAGGATATAAAGGAATTCTACGTGGCATACCATTTAAACCTAAGAAATGCATAGGTAAGAAAATAATGTTTACTGAGATGAATAATAATCAGAAGTGTATTTCAGCTCAAACTTTATTATATTGTAATCCAAACATTGCTGGACCTCAATAATAGTAACCTCCTACTAAACTAAATAAAGCTCCCATTGACAATACATAATGGAAATGTCCCACAACGTAATAAGTCGATTATACCCGCCTTCGGCGGGCATATTTATATAATAAGCCCTTTGGCTTATACCCATCTCCAAAGGAGATGGGCATTTTATCTCTATTTAGAATATATATAAATATAGCTTTAGTCACCTAAAGGATCGGACTATATCTTATCTTGTTTAAACTAAATTAAATCCTAGATTATCACGTATAGTCTCTACGGATCCTACTTATAATTCCCCTTTGGAAGGGATCATTATAACATATCTTAAATTACTTAAAATTATAGTAAAATAGATAAGCCCTAATTTTAGTAGGGATAGTTTCCACGGTATTATCTTTAATAAATAATAAACTTAACCTTATTATAAAGATAAGAACTTATTTATCATATTAAACATTATTACCCACTCAAAGGTGGTAAATTAGGGTTTTATCAAACCCTAATAAATTTTATCTATAAATAAATTAACCCACCCAACAAATTGATTAATAGATACTACGCATATAATAAATTAACCAATGCCCCCCCCGGCAAAGCCGGGGGGATCAGGTGTATTTCTACACCTCATGCCCCCCCAAAGGGGGGTATGAGATTGATTTTTATTTTATTATTATGTATAATATATATATATATTTATATCTATAAATTATCTACTTAACGATAGATGATTAATCTTATAAAGGGGGTTATTATAAAGTATTATAATAAATGTTTATATTAGTTTTTTATAGAAACGAATAATTTTTAATCTATTTTATCTCTGCCCGCAACAAGTTGCGGGCTTATAAGATATTTAAATAGATATTAATCTATAGATGTAGTAAAGATTTTACCGTTAGCAATATATTTATAAAAATTAACAATGTAGCTATATATAGCTACGGTACTCATAATAAAATTCCCCCCCTGTAGGGGGGGATCACCCCCCCGGCTTTGCCGGGGGGGGGGCATTATAACTCTAATATAAAATGAGCCCTTTGTATTTATACCCGATAGGTGGGTATTCTAGCTATAATCCCCCCGTAGGGGTATTATATATATCCGCCTTCGGCGGGCATATAAATATGGTTAATTAACTTCACCATATAATAGTCCTTAGACTAAATATTTTAACTAGATATATATATATTACCAAAATATACATCAAACATGAAAATATATTTTATAGTGATATGACAACATGACACTTATTTATAATAAATATCTCCTAAGGGAGATACATATAAAGGATGGGGGTTAATAAAGAAATTATGTTAAAGGGATAAATATATATAACTTAATAAGATATCGCCCGCAACTAGTTGCGGGCGGAGATAACTTATATATAAATATATAATGAATTAAGCAATATATAGCTTTAACCAACGATAAAAGTATTGTATATATTAAGATTATACCCGCCGGGCATATTTATGATAAAGTAATTTCATAAATGAGTCTTTTTTGAAACCTAATAAAGGGTTTTTAATACAATGATTAATAATGTTATTAATAACTTCTTTATTATATACTTCTCATATATAAAATATATTAAATACTTTATATTCATTTGTATTTATTTTAAAACTATTAATAGGTTGTATATAAGATTTAACTAAAAAATAAGTTTTTTTAGGGATAATACGTATTTTATTTTTACCATAAAAAAAACATTTAATAAAGTCGATTAAAATTTCTTCATTATTTTGACTTATAGAAAAAGAATAAGTACCATTTTTTCTTATACTAAAACAACCTTCAGCTTCTATAAATCCTGATAATCATGCATTAAAATGTGTATAATCATTCCCCCCCCGTAGGGTGGGGGATGATCCCCCCCTTTTGGGGGAATCATTATTATCTTTATAAGAGTTTAATAACATTTTAATATCTGTTTTATGTTTTAAAATATTAGAATATTTGTATCCTCTTTTTTTTAAATAAGTATCTACGTTATTATTTATTAAACAATTATTTAAAAACTCTAATTGACATCTTTTATTAGCCGTTAATAAAGGGTATTTATTAAAATATTTAATAATTTTCTTTATTTTATTTTTATCATTTTCTACTCATAATACAAAATCACTATTAATTATAACATTACCTCCTACAACAGATTTTAATAATGTTAACATATATATATTACTATTATTTTTTTTTAATTTAATAATTAATCTATATTGTAGATTTTTACCCCTTCAATGATTAATTTGAATACTACCATTTCCATCTAATAACCCAACTCAAAAACTTAAAAGATAATTTTTATAAAATTTTATATTATGATCAAAAAGTTCTAAATTATTATCTCCGCCCGCAACTTGTTGCGGGCTATAAAAATTTTTGTCTAAGTTAGGTTCAAGCCCGGCAAAACCGGGCTCATTGTTTTTATACCCCGCAAAACGGGGCATAGTTTTATTTAATTTTTTATTTAAATGTTTATCATGGAATGCTACATCTATAGATGCGTTAGAAAGCATAACTCCTGTTAATCCTCCAACAGTAAATAAGAATAAGAAACCTAAAGCAAATAACATTGGTACTGCTAATCTTACTTCTCCTCCATATATTGTAGCTCATATTTAACCTTAATCATTTCAGATTCTGTTATATATAGCCCACAACTTGTTGTGGGCGGGTTATTTATCTTCAACCACTTGGGTTAATTTTATTTTATCTCTTTATATATAACTAGCTAGTTAAATGAATCTATAATAAATATAAATTTATCATAGTTAGAGGTTCACTCTAATACCATTACTGGCAATAGGATTATACCTTAAAAAACCATATTATAAATAATATCAATCACAACTAATTGTGAACACCCGGTAAGTGGGCATATAGACTATCTTTAATAGGATATGCCTAATAGATATCACCCTACGTATTGAGTTAGTAATATCGCCCGCAACTAGTTGCGGGCTATATCTTTTATAACTTAGGTTTTCAATGAGCGTCTAATCTCTACACTTTTACATAAGGATTTCTCACTTATGATTTAGCTCGGCGATTGACCTATACTTATTGTTATTTTAAATATAGGTTTTCTCCCGAATTTGCCCATTTTTTTTATTTAAAATATCATGATTAAATAGTAATAGCCCCTGCGACGCAGGGTATTTTAATTATCCCCGCGGAGCGGGGATGATCCCCCCCGAAGGGGGGAATTATCTTGATACCCTTATACCCCCCCCTGCAATGCAGGAGGGGCATTTATATCTATTTATCTCTTATTTTATTTATATTATCGATATTTTGTAAAATTTAAGATAATATTTTAACATGAAATTTACAATTCATAGTTGGTAAAATAAAAGAAGATATATGGCCGGGTATATATATTTTATACATAGATTTAGTTTTAATATATATAACATATAAATATCTATATTTATGTAAAGTACAATTTATATTTCATTTAATTTTTAATACATTAATGGTGATAATGAGCCCCAAAGGGGCTTATCATGTATATGTATATACAGAATGACCCCCCTGCGGGGGGGGTTATCATCATTTAATAACTCATGAGTTATTTTTATATATTTTTTCTTATAATGCAAAGAGGGGTATGAGCCCAAAGGGCTTATCAGCTGTATTTATACACCTCATGCCCCCCCTTTGGGGGGGATCATATAGTTTTTATATAACCATCACCTAATAAAATACCATTTATCTCCGCCCGCAACTAGTACAAGTAGCGGGCTAAAAAATTTAAATAATCCCCGCGTAGCGGGATGATTAACCCCCGGCTTGCCGGGGGGATAAATTATTAGGTATATCAATCATATAAGATACAATACTAGTAAATTTAGATTTACCTACATTATTTTCTATATTTGTACCATATATAACTAATGGTGATTATGAGCCCAAAGGGGCTTATCATGTATATACATATACATGTATATTTAGATTTATTTTTTTTGCTTTAAATAATTTCTATTAGATATTGGAAATATATGATAAAGACTTAATTTTCTTAAATAAAATTCTTGTATATAAAATCCAGATATATATCTTATATTAAATATAGATATAAATAGCCCGCAACTAGTTGCGGGCAAGGTTATTAAATAAGTAAATAGGGGGCTATTATATATTTTAAATAAAAATTTGTCGAACAACATTATTATATTTATCTTGCTAAAGGATAATTTATTTATTCAACTAAATATTTTTATACCAGTAGGAACAGCTATTACCATTGTAGCCGATGTAAAGTAAGCTCTAGTATCAATATCTAATCCAACTACATACATATGATGCTAAGTATATTTATTAATATTTCTATATATAAATCCTTAAAAGTATAAAATTCTCTTAAATCAAACACTAATAATTTACCCCGCCGGCTTTGGCGGGGGGTTAATGATCCCCCCCCCGGCTTCGCCGGGGGGGTTATTTATACTTTAAATTATCCCGTAACTTGTTACGGGCGTAGATGATATAAGGTTTTCCCTTTTAATTTAATAAAATATATAAATATTAAACACATGTTAATTAATAGTTATAAAAATAAATAATGATGTATATATATAGTATATATATACATGATCCCCCCGGCTTTGCCGGGGGCATGATCCCCATCTCCTTTGGAGATGGGCATTATAAATCTTAGAAAGATGATTTATATAAATAATCTCTCTGTTATAAGATGGTTAACGATTAATTATTGCATACATATTATACTTTTGGACTATATCTTATACTTATGATTTAGATGAATAACCTATAGGATTATTTTCAATAGTAAATTTATTAATTTTTTTTTTTAATTCTCTAACTAAATTTAAATTATTTTCATCTAAAGGTTGTTTTCCTAAAGTTATATCTAATATATTTTTAAATATATAAAAAGATTTACTTTTACTTGTTTTTAAATTATATTTATTAAAATAATCGATAATTTTTTTACTTCTTTCAATATGATTACAAGATATATCTATTCTATAAATATTTCCACTTATAGTGGTTCTTAATTTAGCTAATTTTTTACCATATAATAATATACTTATATTATTTAATATATCTTCTTCATCTTTTTGATCTAAAATAAAAACATTTTTTATATAAGTAATATTACGATTTTTATATATTTTTACAGAAAAACAACCCTCTGCATCTGTAAATCCAGATAATCAAGAATTTTCTAATGAAACAAATTTTTTATCTTTTATAACAGAAGGTATAGTATATATTAGATTACTTTTACTCAAAAATTCTTTAGAAATAGTTTTATTAGAATTAAGTATTACATATCATTTTTCTAATTGTATAATTCTATTTTTTAAATATAAATTACCATTAAATATTAAATATAATAAAAAAATATTTTTAATATCGTAAACAACATAACGACCATATTTAATTTCTTTATTTCCGCCCGCAACAAGTTGCGGGCTATCTTTATCTTTAAAATAATATTTTACATAACCAAAATTAAATGTTTTTTGTATATGTTCTAAAATAGAAACATCTTTTTGAGTAATAACAAAATTACAACTGCTTTTATTAAATAATAAAGCTCCATCTCCTTCTGTAAAACCTATAAATCAATCTAATCAATTTTTATCAATTTTTATACTTTTTAAATGTATTAATTTATAAAAAATATAAAATAAATCATAAGTATCACCACGTATAGTCTCTGAGGATCCTTTTTTAGTATTTTTAAGATCATTCACCCCTTTTGGGGCCCCCTTTGGGGGGGCATTAGAATCTTTTAAAAATAAAATATCTTTAGTTTTATCTAAAGATAGAAAGTTTCCTGCTGATTGGGCTTTTTTATTTAAGTTTGAACTATAAAAAGTATTAAATAAATATCATCCTTCCCAGCTTATAGTGGTGTTTATTACCTTAAACTCACGTCTAAGGAAAGCCATAAATTGACTTCAAACTAAAAAACCTAATAAACCAATAGATCCCATTGCATATAACATCCCAATTTCTCCAAAGATAGGTTTTTTACTGTATGTAGATACGATATGTGATATTATTCCAAATCCTGGTATAATTATAATGTAACTTTTTTATGGACTATTTCTTATACTAATGCCCCCCCCCAAAGAGGGGGGGTGATACACATTATCACATTTATAGTAAATAATGTATATTTATATATCTTTATATATGTTATTTTATCAATATATTTTGATTTTTTATATATATTTTCCTTCATTTTAAATATTGACAATATTTACTTGATTGTAAATGATATTTATTTAAAAAACTTATTATTAATTTAATATCATTTATAGAAAATATTCTTAAATGATTATTACTGGTAAATGAAATATTAGTAGATAAATTATTTACATCTAAAATAAATTCTAAAGTATTATTTTTACCTATATAAAATTCTCCTTTCATATCTATATATCCAGTTAATCAATAATTACCCCTGCGTAGCAGGGATGAAAAATCCCCATTATTTACATGCCCGCCTTCGGCGGGATTTAATTTAAATATATCTTTGTATTGGGGATAATTTATTATTATCTCATTATATTTCTTTTTAGTTCTTATTTTATTATTAATTAAATTTAATACTTTATTTATACCCTCTTCTTTATGAATTATATATAAATATTTATTACCAGAAATTTTTATTTTCCCAAATTTAATAATTCTTTTTATATAATAAGCTAATTGAATATGATTTAAGTCAAAAACTATAATTAACTTAGGACAAAGAGAATTTTTAGATTCAAAATAACTATTAGCGTCTATTAAACCAGCTAAATAATCGTTAAATTGATTACTATGTAAAGGTTTTAAATGTTTAGGTACATGTTCAGATATTAAATATTTAGTATTGTTGCGTATAGTCTCTGAGGTATTATTTTTATGTAAATCTACATTAAATTTATTACCTGCTGATTGACTCTTATATTTTAAAATTATTACTATGTCTATAATATAGATGAAGTATTTAAAATTTATTAAAGTTTTTCCAGCATATAGCAACATTAAGAAGCTTACAAATTTAACTTCTGGATGCTTTTTCTATTTTTCTTTAATATATAACTATATAAACTAAATTTATCTTTTACCTAATCTAACTTAAATAGATTAGTTAATATTTAGCTATTAAAGACTATAATAACCAGACTTCACCTGAATATTATATAATTTTTATTAGTGGACTATGTCTTCATCTAAATTTTTCCCTATATCATCTTCCCAGTTTATAGAAGAGAAATTATATATAAGGGGTTGCCTAATTTAATCATAGAAGGTTTTATACTTCTAAATTTATAAATCTCATTTATTTCATTTATCTATAAATTTTAATCAAGGTTTATTAAATGGATATTTATAAGATTTTAATAAAACTAATTCGTAATATAAATTAATTAATTTTAATCTATTATCTTTTAAAGTATATAATGGATTATTTTTTATATAATTCATAAAGAATAAAACATCTTCTTTTTTTTGAATAGTTCATTTATAAGAACCATTACTTTCTCTATCATAATATATATTACCATTAAATACTTTTTTAAATTGTTCAATATCTACTAGTAATTTATTAGATACACTTATAGTTAATTGTGGATAATTATTTTTAATAGACATAGTTATACATCCATCAGCATCAAAAAATCCACTATATCAACTATTATTAATATCTAATTTATAAGGACTTATAACTGGTAAATTTAATTTATCACAAACATTATGTAATTGTGTTAATCTTTTTGAATTACGTATATTTCCATTAATAGAATTAATTAAATTAATCATTCCTGGTTTATTATGTAATCTATATCTATATGCTTTACTTCCAGATCTTAATTTTATAGATCCTCCAAATTTTTGCTTTATTTTATATAAAGATTTAACATCTCTTAATTCTACAGTTATTTCACATGAAGTATATCCTTGTTTATTTACTAATAAACAACCATCTCCATCTATTAAACCAGCTAATCATTGATTAAATTTTATATTTTTTAAGCCTCTAGCATCCTTCTTGCTAATATTAGATGTTTCGCGTGTAGTCTCTGAGATTCCTACTAAGATAGATTTTCATCTTCTTTTGGTTATCTGCAAATTTTTATTTACCTGCCCAAGGTGGGCATAAATATATATATTTAATATTTTTACTATATTGGCTAATATTATTAGTCTTATGTTATTTAATATATTAATTATACCAACTATGTATAAATCATTCCTGGTGGGTATTAATTTTAATAATTTTATAGTAATTAAATATATAAACCCTTTTAAATAAGAGTTATCATAAATTTTTGCATATAGCGAAATACAAAATGTTAAAATAACATTTTTAGGCCATCCTTGACCAAAGAATCAAAATAAATGTTGATAAAGTACTGGATCTCCTCCGGCTGCTACTTCGTAGAAACCTGTGTTAAAGTTTCTATCCATTAATAATAAAGTAACACCAGCTGTTAATACAGGTAATGATAATAATAATAATATAGCTGTAAAGAATATAGCTCATACAAATAATGGTGCATTTATCATATGTAAACCTATAGTACGCATATTTAAAAATGTTACTATAAAGTTAATTGCTCCTAATAAACTTGATATACTTGTTAAATGTAAAGCAAATATTGCTAAATCTACTGATGGACCTGAATGTGCATTAATAGATGATAATGGAGCGTACAAGGTTCCTACCTATTTAAATAAAATATTTAATATTTTACTAATAATTACGGTACTTACGGTAATTATTTAATTATTATTTAAAATAATTATTCTATATATTACTATATAGTATAGACTATGTTATCACCTTTTATATAAACATAAGCTTTATTTTAGTTAAAACATATGTATCTATATATAATTAAGGTGTTAGGCGCTCGTGGTAATATTATTGTTAGTTTACTCAATTACTAGTCGTTGAACGTTCATATATCTATAAAAACTAATATATGCTTCGCTACAAATTGTCTTAAATATAAGATATCTTTGTAATTCACCTAATTAATAATTCCCGTAGGGGATAATCCCCCCCCCCCGGCTTTGCCGGGGAGGGTTAATTAAATAATAATAAAATTTAGCTATTATAGCTATTACATAATTTCCTCCCTGTAGGGGGGATATAATTATTTCAAATGTTATATTTGATTCAATATATATTTCTATATAAGGGGACTCTATTTTATATATACTAAAATGATGATGATTACATAGGTATTTTTAATTAAAATTTAAATGATGATACCGTATGGGCGGTATTATATTTAACTCTTTTGTTATTAAAATGATGATCATAGGGATGATCCTCCCATCATTCCCCGTGGGGGGATGATCTCCATCATTATTATTTATATCTAAATATAATTGATTAATAATTTTATTTTTATTTATATTATTATTTACAATATACTTTCAGCTTAAATTATTAAAATATTTATAAGATAATAAAGGATATTTATCTAAATAATGGGTTTTGCCGTGGGGGGAAATATATAAGCCCGCAGCTTGCTGCGGGATATATTCCTTATCATATTTTAATTTTTGAGATATTCTCATATATGATTTTATACTATTTTTTCTTTATTTATATATCTCCGCCCGCAACTAGTTGCGGGCTATATATTCATCAGAATATATAAATCTACTTAATCAACTATTTGATAAAATAGTTAATCAGAATCTATAAATCCACTTAATCAACTATTTGATAAAATAAATGAATCACCCACGGCTTTGCCGGTAAATAATATGCCCCGCTACGCGGGGTATTATTAAATATATTTATCTCTGCCCGCAACTTGTTGCGGGCTATATTTTAAGCTAAAAGTTTATTATAGATATTAAAATATATATGCCCGCCGAAGGCGGGTATAAAGGAATTATATTTTTTATCTTTAATTATAACAAAAGAACCATTACCTTCTATTAAATGAGTTAAATATCCCTATATGGGATCACCCCTATGGGTGAAATAATAAAATTATTAATTTACTTTATTTTATTGAAGGTTATAATGATGATCAACATATTATTTCGGCCCGCAACTAGTTGCGGGCTATTATTAAATTTTTACCTAAGTAATATTTTACATTAATATATATATATATATATTTACGAATCCTGTACCCGCACCATTTTCTATTAAAACTGAAGCTATTATACATACTAATGCAGGTGGTAAACATCAGAAACTAATGTTATTTAATCTAGCAAAAGCCATATCTACAGCACCAATTAAAATTGGTAAAAAAAAGTTACCACTATGGATGGAAATATATCTCACGATATATTCCCCCAAAAGAACCGTACGTACATGTCACCACGTATACGGCTCACCCTAATAACTAGTATATTATGATAAATTGTATTTCATTATACTTTAACATCTTATACCAGGCTTACTTATTATGGTCAATTTCATAGTGACATCATGAATGTAATAATACCATGTTTTTAATATTATTACGTGAACCTCCTCTATATATAGGTGTAATATGATGTATATGTAATCCTTCATACAAACCGCTATAAGATAGAAGGGGTTTTTCACAATGAGTACATAAGTTGTTTTGTGCTTTTAACAACTTTGTTTTAAATGATGAGTTTAATCCCATAGCTTTAAAGTTATTATTAGTGTTAAAATCAATCATTTTCATATAATCCGAATGATATCCATGAACGTGTAATAAACTAACAGGTATGACATAATGCTTAGAAGACAATAATTGTGATCCAAGCACCGGGTCAACTAAGTACCTGCTTTTTATTTTACCTCCATATCTAGTATCCCCATTAGCAAATCCATGAAACACTCATTTAACTCTATTTATCATAATATATTCCATTTTTTTTTTATTTGTGTGATTAAGATCATCTAAATTTTTTATAGTCAAAAAATAGTATGAAGCTATTTTTTTTTTACCTCATCTTTTATGTTTACGATGAGCTCACTTTCATACCATATTATAAATAGCATTCCTAACTAGGTTTCTATAATGAGAAGAATTTCCTAAATTATAGTAGTTAGTTCAACCTCTAATAATAGGATTAAGTTTTGCTATTAGATTATAAGAGTCAAGATTTTGAGAAGCTTTAAATATCTTTCTAATCTTAACAATAAAACTAAGAACTTTATCTTTATTGGGATATAGGGCTATGCCACTACTTCCCGCATTATGAGTATAGAAAATATGCTTGTCATGTCTTCATTTATCTTGATATTTGAAAGTATAACCTAAGAAGTTAAGTTGTGCACCTTTATCTCTAAGTTTAAAGAGTTTTGTTTTTTCTTCATTTAATGACAATCCTCTGGGTTTCAAGAATTCTTTAATAGCAGGTATGACATAAGTATTCATAATATGACTAGATCTTACAATTACTACAAAATCATCGGCATATCTAACATATGCTAACCCTGAAGCTATACGTGTTCGAGAACCATCTTTCAATTGAATACTAATACGTTTTTCTTTACTTTTTGTTAAAGGTAAAATAGAATCCATCACAGCCTTTTCTAAACCGTTAAGAGTAAAATTAGCTAATGTTGGAGATATTATACCTCCTTGAGGTGTACCCATTTCAGTATCTGAATAGATATTACTATCTATAACACCACTTTTTAATCAAGATTTAATGATAATCTTAAGGTCTGGATGTATATATAAATTATTTAAAAGTCAATTATGGTCAATGGAATCAAAAAAGCTTTTAATATCTGCATCTAAGATTCATTTATCTTGACTTAACTGCCTAAATAGTCCATTTTCTACATTAGAACTATCTGTATTTGTTATGATTTTATCACTATCTAAAGTTTTCAACTGTGCCTTTAGATAAGCAACAGCATTTTTTGTAGATCTATTAGGTCTAAAACCATAACTATGTAGTTCTCCAGACATCTCTACTATTGGTTCTAATACTAAATTAATTAAATGTTGTAAAGCTCTATCCCTTAAAGTAGGGATACCCAAAGGACGTAATTTACCATTAGCCTTAGGTATTCAAACTCTTTTAATTGGATCTCCTTTATATTTATTAGATTGTTTAATTATAACTCTTAGTCATTCAACTAAAGAAATATAACTACGTATATGATCTTTTTTATTACTAAATGATTGATTATCTATACCTGGAGTTTTAGAACCACTAGATTTAGACAATTTATCAATTGCAACTATTCTAAACAATAAGGACTCACTTAATACAAGTTGTTCTTTATATACTTTTTCACTATTAATTCCATATTTTTCTGCTATTCTGACTAACTCCATCTGTTTCTTAAAAACTTCTTGATAAATAAAGCCTAAACTTTTGTTATCTGGTCATATTAAAAAGCCATCATCATTATCTAATATTAATCTCTTAACCTCTGCAATAGATTGCGGTGATTCCTCCTTGATTGTAGAATAATGACGCAGATGAGTTAGACAAACCTTATTAAGGAATATCAAATTTTGCTTTTCTCCAATAAGAACACCTCTTGGCTGATATATCATAAGATTTCTATGATTTTCAGTATCCCTAGCATTACCTAAGGCTTTTGCTTCATTGACTATCTTGCCCCCGTGAATGCTATTATCCTCTTGTTTATAACTTGAGAATAATACGTCAATGACAATACTCTTAATTATCCCCGCGTAGCGGGGATGATCCCCCCGCGGAGCGGGGGTCATTATTTGGAAGTATCCATTCAGATATATTACAGTATCCTTTAGATTGTTCCAAAGTACTTTTATTCTGTTCAAGATAAAATTCAATAATATACCCTGTCCGAGGTTCCCGTGTTTAATAGAGTTATCCTTCTGATAGAATATTTCTATTCTATCATGCGTTATTGTTAAGTCCTCTTCTGTGTCGGTATTGACCATGCTTGTGATTTCGGAAGATACTCCCTCATTTACCCTCCTTGCATTAAATAGGTCGTCAGATACATTGTCATTAAATAAATAATGTTTGGAATACCCAACTATCGCTGAACCGATTTTAAAATAAAGATTCACTCTCGTTAAACTTAACATAACGACTAAAGCTAGGCCTAGACTACTAAATCCTATACCAAAATTTAAGATTTTTTGCCATTTCACACAACCTTCAAAGACTGTCTCGTTGGACAGCCCTCCTGTGTTTAGACCCTCATGTATTAATGTTATTAACATTATTAAATCACACATTGAAAGTATATATATAACTTTAATAACTAATAATAAATAAGTTATTTGATCATTATAGATATTACTGATAACTCTACGACCACGTCGTAAAAAAGCTCCAATTAATACTGGCATTACAAATAAGAATATCATCGCTATAGCATGACCTGTTACCATCACATTAAATACCTGATTATTACCATTTAAGAATTGAGGATTAGGCCCTGATAATTCCATTCTTATTATTACTGACATCGCTGTAGCAACCATTGAAGATATTAAACCATATCCTAAATATAATATAGCTATATCCTTATGTGATGTACTATATAATCAACGTGTTATATAAGTCATTTGTTTATTCATAATAAATTATATTTTTATGAAAATTTATTAAAACAAAATTACCGATAATACGGATATAATCTGATTGACTATATTTATACCCATCTACAAAGTAAATGGATATATAATCATTTCCCCCCCGTAGGGGGGTAATGAACCATAGATTCTTTTTTATTTAAACTTACCTATATATTTTATCTCATTGGGAATCGAACCCAAATAATTACTTTAGAAGAGTAATGTTCTAACCATTGAACTATAAGACATAAATCACCTATGCCAGCCAAAAACTAATACATAAATCGCCTATGCCCGCCTTTGGCGGGCAAAGATATAGCTAGCTATTATCAAAAAGGTTTTCATCTACAAATTTAATATCTATAAATATCCTTAATATCTTTATATTTATCTCCGCCCGCAACTAGTTGCGGGCTATATTTTATATGGAAATAAAATATCTATACCCGTCGAAGGCGGGCATACTTATAATAATAAAAAAGATATTTATGTATAAATAATGCTCGCAAAGCCGGGGGGGTATCATCCCGCTCCGCGGGGATAATTAAAAAGGTATTTATATATAAATAAGATATCTATACCCGCCGAAGGCGGGCATACTGTATAAGGCAAATATATATTTTATTAACCCGGCAAAGCCGGGCTTATAACAAAGGAGATTGTCATCTATTAAGTTTATCAATATATGATCTCTTATTAATTAACCCTCCGTATGGGAGTTGATCATCCCTAGGGAATCTTGAGCCCTTTGGGCTTATCTGATATATTTATACACCTCATGAACATATATCCCTCCCGCCTTCGGCGGGCATATATTTACCATGTATATTTATATAAATTATGAACTTGGTTGATCACCCCCGGCTTTGGGATCATTTTTAATTCCGCCCGCAACTTGTTGCGGGCAGGGATATATATAAACTTAGTTTAACTAACATAGTAACTTATGATTATATTAATAGAATTAAGTTTATCTATAAATTAAATATGGTATATGGATAACCTAAATAGGTAATATTAATAGGAAATCCCGGCTTCGCCGGGATATAAAAATTAAAGATATATGCCCGCCTTCGGCGGCCATATATATATATCTACATAAATATAAATATATTTTATATATGAATATATATCGACATAGTCGTATAAATGATAATACATTTAATATTGATAATCCCCGCTCCGCGGGGATACTTAAAAGTATTAGTGAAGAAAGATAATAGGTATAAACTAAGATCTAATAATCCGATGATTCCTTATATTAAAATCCCATATATACCCGCCTTCGGCGGGCATTTATAGCCCGCAACTTGTTGCGGGCGAAGATAAATATATTTATCTATAATGAGATATTAGCATCTAAAATAAAGATTAATGAAGGTAAAAATATGGCGAAACCAAATAATAAAGGTAAGAAAATGATTCAACACATATTAATTAATTTATCATATCTAACTCTAGGTAAAGTTGCTCTAACTCAAATATAAGTAAAGGCGAATACATTAGCTTTTAATCCTAATATAATACCAGTACCTCCTCCAAAGAATAAAATAACAGTTAAAGTAGATAAGAATAAAATAGAAGCATATTCAGATAAAAAGAATAAAACGAAAATAGAAGAAGAATATTCAGTCATATGACCTGAAACTAATTCTGATTCAGCTTCAACATTATCAAAAGGAGGTCTAGCACACTCAGCTACACAACCAATAAATCATATAATAGATAAAGGTAATAAAGGTATAAATAATCAGATAGATGATTGTAATTCAACATATCTAGATAAATTCATACTACCTGCAAATAATATACATAATAAAACGATTGTAGTTAAGACTAATTCATAACTAATTAATTGTGCAGTTGAACGGATAGAACCTAATAAAGAATATTTACTATTAGCAGATCATCCAGCTAATAAAGTTCCAAATACTCCTATACTACTTATAGCTAAAGTTAATATTAATCCATAATTATGATCTGTTATAGTTATACCTGGTCCAAAAGGAATAACTGATCAACATAATAAAGCTGATATTAATGAAATTATAGGACTTATAAATAAAATTAATTTATCTGCATGTGTAGGTATTATTATTTCTTTTAATAATAATTTAGCAGCATCTGCTATAGCCATTAATATACCATAATACAAATTTATTCCTTTAATCATACATATATATATAATATATATGGTTAGATAAAGTTGGAATAATTCTCCCTAAATAGTTATATAAACTATCCATTTAACAACTCACATAAATGAGACTCTTATTTATATAAACTTTTATAAACTAAAGAGTAATATATATATATATATATATTTCTGTATTCTTTCGAATAAGGTTTGACTATATCTTAAGCATATATTTATCTTCGCCCGCAACTTGTACTAGTTGCGGGCTATATCTTATATAAGATAAATAAAATACACCAACTACCATTTAGTCGATGAACAGCATACCTATTAATAATAATATATCCATTTATAAAGGATATGGATTATGAATCATAATAATCCCCCCTTTGGGGGGTGATCAACATATAGCCCGCAACTAGTTGCGGGCAGAGAGATATGTTCATCATGTGTATAAATACACATTATAAGACTATAATCATTAATTAACCCCCCCCAAAGGGGGGTGGATAATCCCCCCCCCGGCGAAGCCGGGGGGGGGGATCATTAATAGATACTTGGCTGCGGATTGTCTATTTCCTTTCGTACATCTATTTCGATATTACTATACCACGAGTCATTACCTGTGCCATAAATATATTCCCTATCCCTGGTATATGCCAAGAATAACTATATTTACTTAGTTGAAATAGCTTTAAGATGTTCCCGCAATTTGATAGTTTTTAGCAAAAGGTTTACTTTCACTTCCTATATTATAATCCCGCCCAAGGCGGACGAAATGTCTATAAAATAGACATTATTTTTTTATAATATACTTTGGCCTAAATAAATTTCTTATATTTATTTTTTTTTTTTAAACATAACTATTTTAATAATTAACTTCGTTGATCATCATTTACATATATCTCGGGCCGCAACTAGTTGCGGGCTATATGTGAATTATCTCATAAAGGATAATTTAGTATATAATTTTATCTCCGCCCGCAACTAGTTGCGGGCTATACTTAACAAATATGCATAATATCTTTATATTTTAATAATAATAATTCCCCCCTGCAAAGCCGGGGGGATCATCCCCGCTCCGCGGGGATAATGAGCCAAAAGGGCTTATCATGTATATATAGTATATATATACATAATGTATAAAATATAGATGATTAACCCCGGCAAAGCAGGGGTTCATTTATCCTTTAGGCCTTAAATATTTAGTTATATATATGCCCGCCCAAGGCGGTAATAATAGATAAATCTTTTAGATTATATATATTTTCAGATATAAATATTTAATCCGGAGGGCTATTATATTACCCTTTAGGGGGAATATTTAGTTATATATATGTCCTTAAAGGCGGGAGTAATAGATGATATATATAGCCCGCAACTAGTTGCGGGCGGAGTTATATTTAGATATAAATGTCCACTTCCTTTGTATAAGCCCGGCGAAGCCGGACTCATCACCCCCGCGGAGCGGGGGTGATCAATATATGCCCGCCGAAGGCGGGAGGGATATATATTCATCCTAATCTACATATGCCGGCCCAAGGCGGGAGGGATATATGTTAATCATAAATATAAGTATTATATATTATACTATTTGAATGCCCATATCCTTTGGAGATGGGTATAAATCTAGATAATTCCCCCCGTAGGGGGGGTTAATCATGTATATTTTTATACATTATTACTTTTAAAGTAAGTATTAAATAAAATATAAAGATATTATAGCCCTACGGTCTAAATATAAAATTTATATAAAATAAAAAATCTTTATCTCTCATTAATTTTTATCTCCGCCCGCAACTCGTTGCGGGCTTAAACTAACTAATCTTGTAAATTTATGATATTAATAATATTGATCATCATTTTCTTTTAAAATAACTTATAATATAAAGATATTATCTATATTATCGATATTATACTCTATGAGTTATATCTATATAATAAATATAGCCCGCAACGAGTTGCGGGCGGAGATAATAAGATTTATATTGTATAAAATATATATTTAGATGTCCATCTACAAAGGAGATGGGTATGGATATAAACCTAACTCATTTTTTCATTTGATTTTAAATCATAATCTTTATCCCTACGGGCTATAAGATCACCCCTTAAGGGTAATATTTATTTATATATTTTCATATTCTCTTTTAATATATTTTATAATATTTAACCCGGAATGCTATAATATCACCCCTTAAGGAAAATATTAAAGAACCTTTAGTTAGTTAAGGGTAAAATTTAACCCCGCAATAAGTTGCGGGGTATCTATATTTATTGATTTATATAAATTTTATATAGCTTTATATATACTAATTACCCCCCCGTAGGGGGGTGATCCCCCCCGGCTTTGCCGGGGGGGGGAATTTAAATATAAATAATCTTTAGTAAGGAGGGCTATAAGATATTTATATTATTAGGTTATAATCCCACATACAGTAGGTATTTAATGATGATCAACATATAGCCCGCAACTAGTTGCGGGCGGAGATATATGTTCATTATCTTATATATCGATATAGATTTTATTTGTGTAATAATGATAAAAAAATGATATATATGTAATAATAAGGGGGTTAATTATTTATATAGATGTATATAATTGTATTTTATAACCAACGGCATTAGGCCCTACTCTACGTTGCATATAACCTAAAGTTTTACGTTCAGCAACAGTTAAAAAGGCAACAGCTAATAATACAGAAACGAACATTAATAATAATTCTGCAAATTGTAACATTTATCTAGTAATAGCGATAGCCCCTACAACAGATAAGATTAATATTAATCCAGTTATAATTAATAATATAGCATATTCAGTATAAAACTGATTTCCTATAGTAGTTAATTCATTAAAAGTATCATTTAATTCAATTATAATACCATTATAATCATAAGTTAAATCTAATGGTATAAAAGATACACATAATAATGTTATTATTAAGGGTGAAACATTCCCTTGTGGTATATAATCAATTTTTAATAAAGATAATATAAATAAAAATAATATAGCAATTGCTCCTACATATATTAATATATATAATATTCCCATTAACATAAAATCTTGATTATATAATGATATAGCTGTACTTACAAATAATACTATTAATCATAATATACTTTGAACTGGTGATAATAATCCCATAGCTAATAAACTTGATAATCCACTAATTATATTCATTTTTTTTAGTTAAGTTAATTAAATTAATGTTATAATGATCCCCCCGGCGAAGCCGGGGGCCCCCCCCTACGGGGGGCATTATCTTAATATATCCCTGACCGCAACAAGTTGCGTGCCATATAAAATATAATAAATAATATATCCCTGCCCGCAACAAGTTGCGCGACATATTCTATTAATATTTTTATTTTATATAATAAGTATTATATAGATCATATATCCTAAAAGATTATATGTCTATAATAACATGATGAGCCCAGATTCGTCGATCTTATACCCATATATATAAGATATATCATCATATTATAACATTTTATAATATATACATATTACGTTCATATTTGGAATCGAACCAAAATCGATGTATTAACAGTACATTGCTTTACCTTTAAGCTATATAAACTTATATATATACCCGCCTTTAAGGGCATATATTTATCAAAAAAAATATAGCCCGCAACTAGTTGCGGGCGGAGATAATGATCCCCCCGGCTTCGCCGGGGGCCCCCCCCTACGGGGGGGAATTATGTATATGTATATACATATACATGATAAGCCCCGGCTTCGCCGGGGCTAATTAACCCCGGAATTAATCATGTATATTTTTATACATAATACCCTTTCTACGGGGGATAATTAACATATATAACATGTTGATTATCATAATAACATATTTTATCTCGCAACAAGTTGCTGGCTATATTTACCATAATCATAATGATCTACATGATCTATATATAGTATATATATAAATAATCAGCATGATATATTTTCCCGCCTTTAAGGGCATATATATATGAATATATTAACCATAATGGTATATTTAACTGAATATATTAACCATAATGGTATATTTAACTAAATATATTTCCTAAAGGGATTTAGTCATGTAATAGAATAAGTTTATAATTTTATTCTGCTTCAGATAATCATTCAATGAATTCATTAATAGAAACACATTCAACTTTTATAGGCATTAATGAATGGTTAACTCCACATAATTCACTACATTGACCATAATAAACTCCAGTTCTTTGTATTAAAGCACTAACTTGGTTTAAACGACCAGGTGTAGCATCAATTTTAATACCTAATGAAGGTACAGCAAAAGAGTGTAATACATCATTAGCAGTAACAATAAATCTAACATGAGTATCAACTGGTAATACTATAGATGTATCAGTATCTAATAATCTTAATTGACCTTCTTCTAACATGTCTTCTGGTATTATATATGATTCAAACTCAATAGTTTCACCTTTCTCAGATACAAAATCTGAATATTCATATTTTCAATATCATTGTAATCCTACAACTTTAATAGTCATAGCAGGTGTTAACACTTCATCACATAAATATAATAATATGAAACTAGGAAATGCTATTAATAATAATATAACAGCAGGAAATATAGTTCATATAATTTCTAAAGTTTGACCATGTTTTAAATATTTGAAAGCAAATTTATTATTTTTAAAATCTGCTATTACTACATATAATATATAAGAAACTAATCCTAATATTAAAGCTAAATAAAACATTATATGATCATATAATTCATGAATACCTTCTTGGTTAGGAGAAGCTGAATCTTGTAAACGTACACCTCATGGTGTTGGAACATCTAATCAAATCATTTTTTAATAAAATTTAAATAATTATTATAAATACAAATAAAAAAATATGGAATCAATCGGAATCGAACCGATATTGTTCACATGCAAAGCGAAAGATTTACCAATTAATCTATGATCCCTTATAGGATATATTTTAGGTATATGTATATATCTTTTTTATTAAAAAAAAAAAGATGTTTTATTTAGTATATTTGCAAATAATACAAATTAACTAATACATTATAGTCTATAATGTATAAACTTATCTGAAGGATTTAATATTTGATATGCATTCAATATGTAAACACAACATTCTTAGCTAAATTAAAAATTAACCATAGGAATGTACCTTATTATCCTTGCGTACACTTAAGGCAACAGATAAGAAAAAAATCCATAGATGATAAAATCATTACTGACTCACGTCGTAATTAACCCATCTCAAGTAACTCCTTAGAGGACGAACAGTCCTACCCTACCTAGTTGCTGCGACCAGGAGGACGAGTCTAGACGACCAATTTGTTTTTATAAAATTATTTAAATTTTATTACAATAATTTTCATTATTGTTCAGACTATATCTTAAAATATTAGATAATACCCCCCCCCGGCAAAGCCGGGTGGGATCACCCCCGCGTAGCGGGGGTAATTATATATTATGTATTATATATATATATTATACTTAATATGGTGAATAAATTTCACAATATTATAATTCTTCTTTAAAGACTAAATATTCCTAGGTATTTCTTGGTAGAATATTGTTATATGTACTCATCTACTAGTCGTTGAACGTTTATTATCCTTATAATAACCTTCCCCTGTGAATAAGTTCACAGTGGTATATTTATATATATTTTTATATAAGTTATTATTCATATAGATAATAATTCGCTGCAAATTATCATAGATAAAATTATTTATCTTTAGATTTTCTTGCAATTAAACCTATTTATACTCGACTATCGTTATTAATCGAGGTGGCAAACACCGCTGACGATATCAACTCTCACGCGGTTAATCCGTTATCGACATCCATACCATTTGTTTATGCCTGTTCACTACACTCTACGTAAGTACTAATTCCACTTGTTAGTGTTATTATCATCGCACAATTATGTTGTTATCCTTACTTATATATAAGATATTCTATTTACCATATAGAATTATTGTACGTATTTTACTATTAAATAAAAAATTTAATTAAATATTTAGTTTTTTAATAAAAACCTTTATTATTAGACACATCAGATGCTTTCGCTGATGTCGACGCCCCATCGAAACTAACCTCTTTACTCTTTCTTAAATAAGTAAAACTTAAATATATCATCTTAGATGAATATTATATTAATTAGATTCTTTTTTCATTTATATAGGTATCTCATTTGATTTAAAAAATAAATATAACCTAATCTACTGAAATAAATAAAAAAAGTATAATATCATGTAGATATTAAAAATCAAAATAAAGATATAGTAAAGCTGCATAGGGTCTTTTTGTCAACCTACGGATATACGGCATCTTCACCGCAATTGCTATTTCACTGGGTCTACTTTGGATACAGTTATCGCATCGTATATTCATTCATGCAGGACGTCAATTATACGTCAATGAATTTCGCTACCTTCGGATCCTCACAATAAGACCGCCGTTTATCTGTTTTTTATAAAATTATCTATTAAATAATAATATTTATTGAACAAACACCGGGCAGATATCACTTATTATACTTACTATTACTAGTATGCAATAAGCTATGTTTTTGGTAAACAGTCGCACGATTTATTTTGCCGAGTTCATTCAAAGTAGTTATCCCATTCCCTTTTAATCATACCTGTGTCGGTCTACAGTACGGTTCATTTTTATTTTCTTGTTCTTTCACCCATTAATTTTATATTTCTATATTAATCTTAGGGACCGTTAGTTTATAGTAAAACCTTATGAATAAGGGGATAATCTTATATTATCTATCGTTACTCAAGCCAGCAATCTCTTTATAATTATTTATTATATATTCTGCTACCATATAATGAATTATCATTCATTATATCTATAATACTGTTATTAATTTAGACCCGCTATATTTTCTCTATTATTAATAAATAATATATATTTATATATTATATATAAAATTAGTGCATTGTTACATGTTCATTAAAAGTTGATTATTGTCAAACCCACTTACTAATTGTCTATAATTTAATTTCCCATAATTAATTATGAGAGTTACTTTTATAAAATAAAAGTAGAATAGATTTAGTTCACTTAATTAATATTTGGGACATACATTTAATAGTCTAGGTTGTTTCCTTTTTGACTTACTACCTTATCGCAATAAGTCTGACTCCTTATTTTAGTTACCTCTGCGTAGCAGAGGTTATCTATCATATTTATGATAAATAATAAACTGATTCCGAGGTTTAAATATTTTGATAAAATTATATTCTAATTCCCCAAAGGTATTTAAGTGCTGTACCAGTATAAACAATAAATAAAGGCTATACTAAAATATATTTCGCAGAAAACCAGCTATCTGCAAACCAGATTTGTCTGTCACAGCTACACACATTTCTTTAGAAATTATTGCTACAATTACCTATTGAGTCATATATAAAATTATTTATATACACTTGAACATGTGTAGATCGTTTGCTTTCGGGCCTATATACTTTAATTTATATCTATTTATATATAAAATATCTTATTTTCACTAAAATATATAACTCACTGGCCCATTATACAAAAGGTACGTTATACTATAACTGCTCTTTATTATTCTATTTGTTAACTTTCCCTTGCGGTACTTTAATCTAAAATTTATTTCTTATTCTTAGTAGTTGGAAACTACTATATTCTTACCTCTTGGTAATACTTTAAGATTTTAAATATTTTCACTCACCGTTACTTATATTCTCCCTGTTGGTTATTTATCAAGTTACTCAGATGTTTCATTCCACTTGTTTTATTTTATATCATTTTCATGATTATGATTGATTATATTTATCACAATAAATTGCAAAATAATCTTTTTATCATTTATTAAATTTTGATTCGTTATCCTTAAAATAATATTAATTACATATACCATTTTTCAATATATCACCTATTTATAATAATATATATATATATGAATAAATATCCCAACTTTATATATCAAAGATCGATATAAACCCAAAGGGCTAATTAACCCCCCCCGGCAAAGCCGGGGGGCATTATTTATATAAAGATTTATGGGTTAAATATGCCCATCTCTTTAGGAGGTGAGTATAAGTATAAGCCAAGCGAAGCCGGGCTCATTATAAATTAGATTTAATGATGATCAACATTATGTGTATAAATACACATGATAAGCCCTTTGGGCTCATTCCCCCCCGGCTTTGCCGGGGTAATTAACATATATCTACGCCCGCAACAAGTTGCGGGCTATATGTTCATCAACATTTTTATAAAAAAGTGGGATTATATTAAGTTAATTATAATTATAATTATTATATTTATTATAATTATTAAAGGTATATTAAGTATTAATCTACCTATACCTGTACTACCTAATACTTTAAGTAAACCATTATCAGTTAATTCATTTAAATAACCACCAAATACTAATGTTGGTCTAATTATTAAATTATTTAATAATTGGTCAAAATATATACGTTGGTTAAAGTAATTATATACTGATGATTTATTTATTTTATACATAAATTCATAAATATAAACTAATGATAATGATAATGATAAACCTAATATCATAGGTAAATATTTAAATATTGTAGGTATTGTAAATTCTGTTTCTATAAATGTATTAGTATGAGGTAAACCTATATTTAAATGGAATATAACATTATCTCTATAATAACCTAAGAATATACTATATATAGCTAATATTGTCATAGGTATTATCATTCAATTACTTTCGTGTATAAATCCATAAGTATATTTATTAGATCTAGGATTATTATAGAAAGTTAAATATAAAACTCTTAGAGAATAAATTGCTGTTAAAGTAGCTGAAGCTGTAGCAATGAAATACATTATATATCCACTTAATGTATAAGTACCATATAATGATTCAATAACTATATCTTTAGAATAATAACCAGTTAAACCAGGTATAGCCATTAAAGATAATGAAGCTATAACCATAGATACATAACTATAAGGTAAATATTCAATTAATCCTCCATATTTACGCATATCTTGAGTTTCTGACATAAAACTATGAATTATAGAACCTGCTGACATAAATAATAAAGCTTTAAAGAAAGCATGACAATATAAATGATATATAGCTAAATCATAAGCACTTGAACCTATAGCTAACATCATTATAGCTAATTGACTCATAGTTGATAAGGCTATAACTCTTTTTATATCATTAGATACTACTGCTATTAAACCACTTATTAAAGTAGTAAATCCTCCTAATCATAATATAAATAATAATACTGATGGTGTATATTCTAATATATAAGAAGATCTAACTAATACAAAAACTCCACTACAAACCATCGTCGCTGCATGTAATAATGAACTAACTGGTGTTGGCAAATATATTGTTATTTATCTGATTTTTATACATATTTATCCCTTAAAATTAAACTATGATATTGCCTATTAAAGGTTATATTTTATATAAACCCGCGGCCATATATATATAACTATAAGTAAATGAGCCCTTTGGCTTATACCCATCTCCAAAGGAGATGGGCATTTATTACTACTGAAAAATAGTATAAATATAAACATATTTATTTATTTTTATATAGAAATATATATATATCACTTTATTTCCACCTAAGGTGGACATATAAAATCTTATATTTATGACACATATTATATGTATATAAATCACCCCCCTTTCAGGGAGGTAATAAAGATATATTTCCCGCCTTCGGCGGGCATATAGCCCGCAACATATTGCGGGCCGAGATAAATAGTGATATCAATAAATAAACTCATTCTACTCTCGTAGATGTTTGGACTTAATCTTTTATTTATCATACATTAATGCCCATATCAAAAGATATGGGTATAATTATTTAATATGGTGAATAAACTTCACAATATAATAGCCCTCCGGGCTAAATATTTAAAATAAGATATTTAATAATCTGTTTAACTATAAAATTAATCATACCCCCCCCCGCGTAGCGGGGGGGTTATAGCCATAGGAATATAATTTATTCCAATGTATTAATTAATAAATATATATGATAAACAATGTTCATGATCCCCCGGCTTCGCCGGGGGGATTATCCACCCCCGGCTTTGCCGGGGGTTCATTATGTGTATATACACATGATAAGCCCCCCCTACGGGGGGGTTCATTAATACATACCTAATGGTAATTAAAGTTATTTCTTACTTCATAAAGTAACCCTTATTATCCCCCATTTCATAAATTTTTATCTCCGCCCGCAACAAGTTGCGGGCTATATATAAAATATAAATGATATAATAATGTATATACCCTTGCGGCCATATATCAGATAAGCCCGGCTTCGCCGGGCTCATTTCCCCCCTCCGGGGGATCTTTATGTATATAAATATACATGATAAACCCCTTTGGGTTTCATTATCCCCCTCCGCGGGTACCCCCCTTTGGGGGGGGTTCATTAATACGTGTATAGGCGTAGTTGATCACCCCCGCGTAGCGGGGGTTATAACCATAGGAATATAATTTACCACAATGTATTTACCTAAAATTAATGTCATTAATTAATAATTAATACACACCTAACGATAAAGTTATTTCTTCTTTCATAATATTTTAAGTTTTAAAACTTATAAATAAATGCCCATCTCCTTTGGAGATGGGTTTAACCTCATTATTATCTGTATACCCGCCTTCGGCGGGCATATAAATGATCCCCCCCCTTTGGGGGGTTAATTAATACCTATATAAATACAAATGATATAATAATGTATATAAAAATACAAGATCAACCCCCTTTGGGGGGGTTAATTAATACCTGTAGTTGATCACCCCCGCGTAGCGGGGGTTATTAAAATATACTCATATACCCGCCTTCGGCGGGCATATATTTATTATTTAGTTTAAATTATATCAAAAGGAATATTAATATAAATATATATTAAGATAAGATAAATTTGAATATACCCATCTCCTTTGGAGATGGGCATTAACTGTTAAATGAATTAATTATATCACATATTTTTTATTTATGTGTTCCCTTTTACCCTAATACGTGGGGTATATAAGATAAATTATACACATATAGATATGATAATTGAATGAGCCCGGCTTCGCCGGGCTGATACACCCCCCTTTGGGGGGTTAATTAGCCCTTTGGGTTTATACCCCCTTGGAAATGGGTTTAAGGTGATTATATTGATATGCCCGCTGAATGCGGGAATATAGATAACCATTTATGAAATATGAGCGATGATAAATCCCGGCTTCGCCGGGTGTAAATGAGCCCCCCTACGGGGGGCTGATAAACATATGCCCGCCGAAGGCGGGAGGGATATATGTTTATTAACCAAAAATGAATTCATTATAATTACCCGAATACTCGGGGCATATATTTTCTTACCCCGCTACACGGGGCATATTATCTGATAATATATAAATATCAACCCTTTATCTCCGCCCGCAACAAGTTGCGGGCTATATTTTATAAATAATAACCTATATAATAGGCTATAATCTTTATAAAAAATGGATGATGAACCCCCGGCAAAGCCGGGGGGGGGGGGGGTTAATAAGTTGTATAAATAAATTATAATTCTAATATTACCCAAAAGGGTGATATTATAGCCGAGGAGGATAAATATTAAATCCCGCCGAAGGCGGGCATAATGTAAAGATAAATAATTTCACGTAAAGTCTCTGAGGATCTTTTATAAAAGAATAAATCAAAATATAAAATTTCCTGAAGGTTGTCCATATAATAAGTAAAATTTTATACATATAAATGCCCAAATTCTTTGTATATGGGCATAAGTCTCATTCCCCCCGGCTTTGCCGGGGGGCATTATTAACAGTGAAACTTATATAAAATATATTTGGCAAAGCCAATTATTAATAATTAAGATTTTTCCATATTTTTATATATCTTATAATTTATTATGGGATTAATTAATATATCTCATAACTTATTATGATATAATAGGACTTAATTACATTAGGATATTCCCTCATATAGTGAAATTTAAGGAGAGCCTATAACCAACCCTCCATGGCATTTAATAATCATGAATGTAAACCTAATTGAGCTGATTTAGCTGTTGCTGCAACTAATAACATAATAGCTAATAAGTTTAATAATGTTGTATTTGTATGTGGTGCTAATAATTCTATAGTATTAAAATCTACAGCTTGATATAAAGATAATATAGTACCTATAAATATAACGAATAAAGCATCACCCATTCTATTTAATAATATAGCTGATAAGGCTGATTTCATAGCAGCTATACGTGTATTTCAGAAAGAAATTAATAAATAAGATATAACTCCTACAAATTCTCATCCTATAAACATCATTACGTAATTATCACTAACTACTAAAACGGTCATAAAAATAGCGAAAACACTTAAAATTATATAAAAACGATTACGATTAGGATCAAATCTCATATAATCTATAGCATAAAATAAAACTGCCATAGTAACTAAACCTACTGGTACCATAACTACCATAGATAAAGGATCTAATAAAATACCATAATTAATATTGATATTACCTAATGATATTCAAGAACCTAAATTAATATGAATAGTTTCTTCAAATATATAAGTTAAAAAATTAAACATTATAATATATTAGTTACTTTACCTCTCAATCTGTAATATGATACTAATAAACTTAAACCTATAGCAGATTCTGCTCCTGCTAATATTATTATAAATAAAGCAAATATTGTTGCTTGTACATCATCATATATATTACCTATATATATTATTTTAACTGTAACTGTTAATAATAATATTTCTATAGCTATTAATAATGTTATTATATTATTTTGACTAACATAAAATGTTAATAATGTTGATAAAATAGCTATCATTGTTTTAAATTATTTTAATAATAGAAATTATATTAATTCTTATTTAATTTAAGTATTTATTAATATTAAGTATAAATTAATAAATTTTCCTTATTCGATATATAATTTTTTATTGTCAAAGACTCTTATATACATTATTTGTTTATTTTAAGATATATGACATTTTTTCCCATAAAACAATCTACCCACCCCCCCCCGCAAAGCCGGGGGTGAATCATCTATATGGCCGCAAGGGTATATACATTATCTACTATTTAAATCATATTTATCTCCGCCCGTAACTTGTTGCGGGCTATATGCCCGCCGAAGGCGGGAATTTTATATTGACATATTATATGCCCGCCGAAGGCGGGTAAATCTATAAATTTATATATTTAATATAAAGTTAAGTAAAAATGCCCATCTACAAAAGAGATAGATATAAGTTTATTTATGCCCGGGAGTATTAAGTATAAATTAATAAATGTCCATGATGGGTATAAACTTACTTATGCTCTTAAAGGCGGGAATATAAAGTATAAATACCCATCTCCAAAGGAGATGGGTATAAGCTCATTATCCCCCCGGCTTTGCCGGGGGGGAATTATAAGTATAAGGGCTCATTATTTATGCCCGCCGAAGGCGGGAGTATTAGTATAAAGTATAAAGTATAAATAATAGGTGAATCATCCTCGGGAATAATGAACCCCCCCCCGGCAAAGCCGGGGGGGTGGATCATGGAGGACACAGTCCTCTATAATGAGCCCCGGCTTCGTCGGGGCTGATAAGGTGTATTTATACATCTCATGCCCCCCCTACGGGGGGGGATCATATATATATTATATTGATCATCATGAGTCCCGGCGAAGCCGGGCTTATCATCCCCGCTACGCGGGAATAATGGTATATCATGTATATTTACATACAAAATTTATGCCCTTAAAGGCGGGAATATAAAGTATAAATACCCATCTCCAAAGGAGATGGGTATAAGCTCATTATCCCCCCGGCTTTGCCGGGGGGAATTATAAGTATAAAGGCTCATTATTTATGCCCGGGAGTATAAATGAATAAATTTTCCTTAATGGAATTAGAATATTTATCTGCAAATGGCAGATATATAAATTATTTATTTGTATTAAGATATATGACATAATTTTATATAATAATACCCCCCCCGGCTTTGCCGGGGGGGATCACCCCGCTCCGCGGGGTTATTTACTATAAAAACTATATGCCCGCCAAAGGCGGGAGGCATATAACAATCAACCCCCCCCCTATGGGGGGGGTTATCATGTATATTTATATACATAATCTACTATAAATATGATATTTATATATTAAATAAAAGTTAAAATACCCATTTTCTTTGTAGATGGGTATAAGCTCATTGGCATTATTTATTACCTATATAGAATAAGATATTTTCTATTATAGAAATAACAGGAACTAATATTACGAAGTAACTGAAATAATAGAAAGTAGCAAATTGTCCTAATACAATAAATGGTACCTCTACATGTAATTGACCTAAATTACCTAATAATAAGAAATTAAATACAAATAAATAGAAAGAGAATTTAGATAATACTTTAAATGTATTACCTCTTATTATTGATCTATCTGTTATAGGTAATATTAATAATATTAATAATGCCGCAAACATAGCAATAACTCCTCCTAATTTATCAGGTATAGATCTTAATATAGCATAAAATGGTAATAAATATCACTCCGGCACTCAAATATATTTAAATATAAAATTATTCTCGTGTAGTAAGGATTATAACCCCCTGCATAGCAGGGGGGTCATTATTCTTGAAGAATCTTCTTGGAGAATATTTAAACTTTAGTTTAAAATTTATACTTTTATATAAATATATATATATATATATATCTTCCCCCTTTTCAAAGAAAGAGGAGAGACTAAAAGTTATAAATATTTTTATATTCCCTTTTTTAAAGGTATATTATCTTTTAAATAATATTTCTATACATTACTGTATAGTTTAGACTATGTCATAATATTAGATTAAATATAACCCCCCTCCAGGAGGAAATATCATAGGTAAATCCCTCCCCCGGCTTTGCCGGGGGCATTATTTCTAAATATTAGAAGCGCTCGTGGTTTATAAATATTATTATCTATTTAATGTAACTAGTCGTTGAATATTTATATTCTTAAAATATATATAATATTATTATTTATTTGATATGATTACCCCACAGGAAAAGGGGGGTAACTTCTCTATTTTTACTATAAAGAATATATTTTTTTAAGTTAAATAATAATATAAATCAAATATATATTTATAATACGAATATATTTTACTGCAAATTGTCCTATATAGTTTAATTACATAGGATTTCCTTGCAATTCACTTCTTTTTCATTTTATATTATACATATAAAATGCGACAATATATGATTTTATCATTTACGATAAATTAAACTTATATATATAATATAATGACTTCTCTAAGTAGAAAGGAGGTAATCATTTAATTTTTTATATTATTTTTTAATCATTCATTTAATGTTAAATCTCTATATTCTTTAGCTTTTAGTAAAGCTATATCTTGACCTTTTTTAAAGTTAAAATATATTTTTTTTTTAGATATAGGTAATTTAACACAATATGAAGTGTTTTTATATATATGTATATAATTCATATCATTATGCCCCCCCCCGGCTTTGCCGGGGGGATTAAATTTATCATTTAATAAATTAAAATATTCTTCTATAGAAAATGATAAATTATGGTTTATCAAACCATGATTAACTCCCTCCGAAGATAAATCTCTAGATGCGGTATGATTAACTCCCTCCGAAGATAAATCTCTATAAATTTTATTATACTTATAAATTATATTAAGTAATTCTATTTGACCATTTTTTCAATATTGAATTTTACCAAATAATTTAGATGTTTGAATTAAAAATTTAATTTGGTCCTTCTTATTAAAAGAATATAAATCATTAAGTATATTTTCTTGTATCTCCGCAAGGGGCATTTTAGTATTATTAAAATCTTCTATAGAAAATGGATTATATAAGTTATTATATAACAAATTAAGATATAATTTTAAAGATTTTTGATTTTCTATTTTAAATTCTACCATAGTATTATTTTTAAAAAAATTTATTTTAGAATAAATATCATATTTATTTAGATATTCAATAATTATATTTAATAATTTTATATTATAATCAGTATATTTTTGATTAATTATAAAATTAGGTATATATCAAATAGATTTACCTGATTTTCTTAATATAATAGTATAAGATCCATCTCCTAAATAAAATCCATGGATAAATAATATATTAATATTAAATATTTTATTATTTTTAATATAAATTTTATTTTTTAAATTATTAACATAATTAATATAATAATCTAAATTATTATTTGGTAAATTCAATATATATTTTTCTAATTCTTGATAATTATTTATTTTATAAAATCAAAAATTAAATTTTTCTAAAGGTGATAATTTTATTTGTGTATTATCTATTAAATTATATATTAAGTATATACGTTTTAAAGCATTATCTAAATGTTTAATAGTATATATAGTATGTTTATTAGATTTACCATATTTAGAATAATATAAATAATAAATTTTTAATAATAATTGTAAACCTATATATTTATCACCAAAAGTATTATTAAAATAAGGTATTCATTTATTAATAATAAAATTTCAATTTTTACAATATATTTTTATGTGTCATTTACCAGATTTTATTTTATATATATTATATTTTAATTCATTATTAAATTCATTATTCATTATTTTAAATAATTTTATACTTTCATAAGATGCATTTTGAGAAATAAATACTAAAGGATTAAAAGTTATACTTTCTTTAGTTTCAAAATAACCACCTACATGACCTTCTGCTTGAAAAAAACCATTTAAAATAAATTTAATTTTAGAAGAATCATAATTTTGATTATTTAAAAAAGTATCTATAGGATTTAATTTATTATCTAATAAATCTAATAATTCTTTTTTTGTTATATTTTTTTTTAAAGTATTTGTTTTATTTAATACTCTAAAAGTATCATCCTCGTTTTGTAAGAATAATGATGATGATTTTTTTATTATATAATATAATATATAAAAAATATATATATATAATCATATAGAATTAAATTTTATCGATGCTGGAGTAACCATAGGGTTACCAGGTATATAGTTATCTGAATGCATATTATTAAAAATAATCAAAATAAAAAGTTTATATATCTCTCCCGCCTTCGGCGGGCATATATATCTTTTATATATATATATAAGTCAATGTAACCTAACTAATTTTCTAGTATAAGAAAATACCCGCCTTCGGCGGGCATATATATAATTTTGAAAAGGGAAATAAAATATGGACTATCTCTTCATAAAAATAATTCCCCCCCGTAGGGGGGGGGATCATCCCCCGGCAAAGCCGGGGGATAATTAAATAAAAATGCGGGTGTATCCGATAATCTATAAAATTAATATTCTTTAATACCCGCCGAAGGCGGGCATATATATCTTCGCCCGCAACAAGTTGCGGGCTATATTTTTCTAGAGTTAATAAAAATATGTATGAGTAATGGATGAAATAAACTTTAATAGGAATTTCATTTTTTATCAAATAATAATCAGGATTTATATATAATAGAATTATGAGGATATTGATATGCTTTTAAATCATATAATGAATAAAATTCATTAATTAAAAATAAACGTTTACCTTTATAAGATTTAGAAGGATTAATTTTATTATATTTATAATATAACATATGTAAATCTTTATTATTAATAGATCATTTATATGATCCATTTTTAGATTTATCAAAATATAATTTACCTCCAAATATATCTATTAACATATTTAAATTATAATCATATTTATTAGTAATACTAATAGTTAATTGAGGTCTATTATTAATCTTATCATGGAGATAATAATTAATAGTACCATCTGAATCAAAAAAACCACTAAATCAAGCATTATTAATGTCTAATTTATAAGGTTTAATAAATTCAATATTTAATAAATTACAAACTTTTATAAATTGAGTTAATCTAACACTATTTCTAATATTACCATTAACTGAATTAACTAATAAAATCATACCTGGTTTATTTTGTAATCTATATCTTATAGAATTACTTCCAGACCTTAATTTTATAGATCCTCCAAATTTATTTTGTATAAGTCTCAACATTTTTTCATCTACTAATGGAGATGTAATTTCTAAAGAAGTGTTTCCTTGTTTAGATATTAAAAAACAACCATCACCATCTATTAAACCACCTAATCATTGAAAGAATTTTATATCAAAATTATCCTTATTTATTCTTTTATATATATCTCCTGATATATTTTTATTATTGGTATAATTATCTATAATTAATGATTTATTTAATTCATATCATTTATCTTTATATTCGGTTTTGTCGATAAAGATATTATAAACCTTAGAGTAAATACCTAGCCCACGGAATGGTGTCATATATATATGCCCGCCTTCTGCGGGTATATATTTTATTAAAGATAATTTATTATTTTTATGTATACGTATAGTCTCTGAGATTCCTACTTTTATTTGATCCCACAACTTGTTGCGGGCTATATTAAATTTATCCCTTAAAGGAGGGTTAATCATCTTTCAACCGAAAGATAATTTATTAAAAATAACCCGCCCAAAGGGCGGGTGATCTAACCAAAAAGGGTTAATTAATAATAATAATTTGGTTATCTGCTGATTATAATTTTTATAATAATATTTTACTAATATGGGATTATATATATAATCACTTATATAACTAAAATTATATCTATAGCCCGCAACTTGTTGCGGGCGGAGATAATTAATATAAAAGATATATATAAATCAAATAATGCCCCCCGTAGGGGCGTATCATCCCCCCGCCAAAGCCGGGGGGGTAATATTTGACTTATTAGTTAGTTTATTATCTAAACTATTAGTTTTATTATAAATCAGATTTATAATACTAATAATTCCCGTATATAGGGAAAATATGTATAAAGCTATAATTATTTTCCAGCATATAGTATATATAGGCCATTCTTGACCTAATGTATTAGGTGAAAAGAATACAAATAAACTAAATATTAATAAGAATACAAATACAGTTATTAAATCATAGAACTAAGCACAGATCCCTTAGCCTAACTATTAGGGTTGTCAAATACTCGTCTCCGAACCGTACGTGATAGTTTCCTGATCATACGGCTCTCCATAACGTTTATTCAGTTTTAGATTTTATCTTAAATGTTTGCGTAATATCCCTTGGTATAGATAATTTACCATCATGATATTTCACATGACAGTTTCTACACAATGGAATTTGTTTACGTTTGGATCTAGCCATTAAATAATCTAAAGTACCTTTAATAGGTTTAAGATCTTTCATCATTCTAATATGATGCATTTCTACTCTATATTTGCTTGAACAAATTGAACACTTAGCTTTCATAACTGTAGCTAAAGAAATATTATCAGAATATAAAGCAGATAGATTTGTATCTATATCCTTTTTATTGAAATCTCAAATATTAATTTTATAATTACTAGGTGAAAATAAGGTAGCTATAATTTTAGGAGTTTTATCTTTATTACGGTTTTTAAGGTCAAAAATTTGTATTTTAGGTCCAAACTTTTTATAGACTTTAGCTCTAGTGGCTAATCTGTACTTATGAGCTAATGTACGTAATACTACATCTCTTATAATATAAAATATGTAAGAAGTTAATTTACTTTTATTAAAAGCAAATGAATAATAATTAAGATAACCTGTTATAACACGATTAGCTAAAACTACAATTTGTTGAGGTTGTAGATTAACTCAGGACAATCTAGATTGTCCGATATGTTTACCAGATTTCCTTATTAAGAATCCTGTTTTTGATAATTTGTTTTTTATAAGATCAATAGGGGCGTTTAAGACTAAGAAACCAGAGTTACGTCTTAAATATTTACCTAATAGACTATATCTAGTAACAGTACTATGCTTGATATAAGTACCTAAAAATAATATACGATCTTTATATGAGTTAGTTATCTTGGTTTTATCCGGAGACACAGTTAAACCTAATTCATTTAAACAATAAGTAGATATTTTATTTAATATAAATTTAGTATCCTTATAGCTCCCATTAACTGCCACTATTCAATCATCAGCATATCTAATGTAATGTATTTTACGAGTATTCTCGTTTTTATACTCTCTATTATGATTTCTTAATTCTATAGCATATTTTCTAAGAATAGATGAATCCATACCTAGTTTACGAGCCCTATGTAGTTTATGTTGAATACTACGATATTTACTATCATAATAAGAATATTTACCTTTGTAATCAAATTCATCTTTAATTTTACTTATAAATAAATCTAATTGATGAAGATATATATTAGCTAAAATAGGACTTATAATAGAACCTTGAGGAGTACCTATTATATCGGTAATACGAGTATATTTAAACATATAACCAGCATTTAGAGATTTTCTTATTAATTCAAGAAATCTTTGGTCACTAATTTTTTTAGATAATAAAGACATTAATTTATCATGAGGAATATCATCAAAACAAGTTTTAATATCCCCTTCAATTCATCAGGTACATCCTTTGAATGTAGTAAATACTTTCCTTAATGCCGTGTGACAACTTCTATTAGGACGGAATCCATGAGAAACATCTAAAAATAATGGCTCATAAATAGCTTCTAATACCATACGTATTGTTTCTTGGACTAATTTGTCTTCAGGGTTACCTAGAGTTATTGGTCTAAATTTTCCATTACTTTTAGGTATAATAATACGTTTACCTGGTGTAAATGTAAAACTATTATCTTTTAATTTAATTATTATTTTCTCTAATCTTTCTTCTGACATACCATCCAATGTGGTAGGATTAATCCCAGGTGTCATCATACCAGGCTTAGATATTAATTTAACGTAAACTGTTCTTAAAAGGTCTTTATTCAATATGAAAGTTTTATATAGATCTCTATCTATAATTTTATCTGGGTAATTTTTTGATCTGGCTCTAAGACTGTCTAGTTTATTTAATACATTTGTTGAACTTCCTGTTCCTGTACTAAACTCTCTAAGACTAAACGTTACTGGTTTCCTTCATTGGGTACTATTAGTACTTCATAGTGAATTACCACTATTATATTTCATAATTGAACCAATTACTATGAAACCTCTGTTCGCATATCTATTACTAAATGAAGCGAATCCCGTAGTTGTATATTCCTCTCAGACTTGTAGCTCACCTATTCGTGAGACTGTGATTCCCCCTTTACAGAAAGTACAGAAAGGGAATAATTGACTTTTAGGTCCACCACTCATATCCTTTATTATAGTATTTCTATAATATGTATTAATTATTGTTTTACTGTTATCTTCAAAGCCTATACCAGTATAATTAATATACGTCCCATTAATAGCATGACGTCCTCTTTTATTTAAGAGCATTGGATATTGATGTTCGAATAGTTTAATTCTGACCTTGAGTCATTCACTTGAATCTCCTTTTATTACTATTTTAATATGTATTACGAGATCCTTTTCTATACATGCTCTTTTCAGCAAAAGTTTTCACATTTTACCTAAGTATAGTAGTGGAAGTATATTAACAAAATACTTGTTGCTCTGTAACAACTGAAGAAATACACCACAACGGCGCACTTTAAATATAAAATAACTATGCATAGGTATTCTATCTAAATTTCCAGTTATTCCTACTGGATTAGATGATCCATGTATGTGTAAAGCAATTAAATGCATAACTACTAATGCAGCTAATATAAATGGTAATAAGAAATGTAATGCAAAGAATCTTTGTATTGTAGGATTTGAAACTGAGAAACCTCCTCATATAACATGTTTATATTTACCATTTTATATATTTTTTAATCAAGAATTTCCAAATTCCCCCCCCCCGTAGGGGGGGGATAATCCCCCCAAAGGGGGGATCATGAGCCCCGGCGAAGCCGGGGCTTATCATGTATATGTATATACATATACATAATTTTGGAAATTTATATATTTACTTATAATTACTTATAAGATTAGACTATGTCATCATCCTTTATTAATATACAGCTATGTTTTTTATTAACATATAAATGCCCATCTCCTTTGGAGATGGGTATAAGCCCTTTGGGCTTATTCCCCCCTTTGGGGGGATCAACATTATATATATATATTTAAAGGATGTAAGGCGCTCGTGGAGAAATTATTGTTATATGTACTCATTCTCTAGTCGTTGAACGTTTATATTATCAAGATTACTTATAATATAATGCCCCCCCCGGCAAAGCCGGGGGATTATGGCTGATCATGTATATTTATATACATTATTATATTATAAGCTACTAATATATTTATATAATTTCTTAAAGAGAAATTTATATATAGAATACATTTACCTCTATGGGTATATATATCTTTTATATATTCATATATAATATACTTCGCTACATATTATCAATTTATATAATATATAAATAATAATTTTATCTCGCAACTAGTTGCGGGCTTAAAAGGATATATTTAGGGATATATTATATATACTAATTGACTTTTATGTAATTCACCTTATTTTTCCTATATATTTTACAATATATGGCCGCTTATATGATTAATTTTTATAAACTAGGTTATACCAAGTTTATTCCATTTTATATGGATGTTCTATATTTTAAATTTTATATCTAAATTATTATATCTATTATTACTTTTTAAATCTAATAATCATTTATTATATTGAATATTTTTATATCCTAATAATTGATTATTATCTTCATTAAAAAAATAAACAACTTTTTGAATATCTTTTTTAGATGTAATAGTTAATTGTATATATTTATCTTTATTAATAGAAATACCTTTATTAATATTAAATACTTTTTTTATATTTTCAAATAATTCAAAATTATATTTTTGTTTTAATTGAAAACATATATCATTATTTTTTTTAGTTAAAAATGAACCTTCAGCCATAGTAAAACCTACTAATCAATAATTAAAATATGGTAATTTATTAAATTTATATTTTTTTATATTATTATTAATATAATTATCTATATCATTTTTATTAATATCATTATATCTAACAATATTATTATTTAAGATATATTTAGCTAATAAATATTGTTTTTGTCTAATTTCTGTTAAAAATTGTATATTATATTTATCTAATAATGGTATTAAAATATTTTTAATATCAGTTTTATTTATTTCTAATCTAACTAACTTTTTACCTTTCTTAGGTGTTATATTATAAACAATTCCTAATTTTAATTCTTTATTAAATATTTTTAATAATTCTAATTCATTTTCATTTAAATTTATAATTAAAGATATATATATATAATCAATATTATCTCCCATAGCGAGATGTTTTCCCCTTCCGGGTATTTTATCATTATTTTTTTTAGTTTTTTTTGTTACTCTAATATATCCATCTCCATCTATAAAACCTATAAATTTATATAATAATATAAGATTTATATCTTTTTCTTGATGTTCTATGTTTATTTTTTTTTTATTAATAGTAGGTATACTACCGCTTTCTACTGAATTTTTTATTTCTTTTGTATTTATATCTTTTATTTTTAATAATAAATGCCCATCTCCTTTAGAGATGGGTATAAGCCCAAAGGGCTCATTATATATTTTATTTTTTAAAAATAATGTTCTAAAGGTATTTCTATATGGTAATAATTTATATATACCCGCCGAAGGCGGGCATATAAAATATAATGGTAAAATCGATTTAAACGGAACTAAATCTGAACCTATAAATGGTATAGCTGATAATAAGTTAGTAATAACAGTTGCCAATATTTAAATATTATATATCTCTCTTATAAGAGTTTAAATAACTTAAAGTTATAAAAATGTTAAAATATATAATATCATGTACTTATTAAATATAAGAAATTAAAAAAATCTCTAACTAAGTATATCTTTAAAGACAATATCTTATATCTATATAATTATCCCCGCGTAGCGGGGATGATCCCCCCCGAAGGGGCTAATTACCCCCCCCCCCCCCGGCTTTGCCGGGGGGGGGCATTATGTGTATAAAATACACATCATAGCCCATTATCCCCCGCTTAGCGGGGGATGATACCCCCCTAGGGGGCATTATGAAGATCCTAAAAGGGAATTATAAATATTTAATATTGCATAATAAGCCTTGTGTATAATCTAAAATATATTTCATTTTGAATTATCCCCCCCCGTAGGGGGGGAATGAGCATATATCCCCCCGCCTTCGGCGGGCATATGCTCATCATGGAGGACACAGTCCTCTATAATGAGCCCGGCTTTGCCGGGCTTATCTTATCAGGTGTATTTAAACACCTCATGATCCCCCCTTTGGGGGGATTATCCCCCCCGGCAAAGCCGGGGGGCATTATGTATATATAATACACATTATACCCCCGTAAGGGGCATTAGAAATTACATTAATAAATTACATAAATATTCGAGTGCACATTAAGCATCATTTCAGATACCTATTATTGAACCACTCTGTCGGGATATTATAATCTACCCACGGTCTTGTTATTTAACAAATAAATTTGACCTGTTTTCAATAATATTGCATTATATATATCCATTAAATTATGGGAACTTATTTTTTAATTATATATTGCAATAAGTTTAATATATAATACTATATAATAACCTATTATATAGGTTTCATCTTTATAGATGATTATATTTTATATATGTCATAAATATACTTTTATTTTTCCTATCTTTCATATAATATGATAATGCTTTAATTTAGCTTATATAAACTTATATAAATAGTTACTTAAGCTTCCCCCCGCATAGCGGGGGTTATTAAGTCATATATTTCCCAAATTTATATTTCATAGAAGGTACAATATAAGGTTTAACTATATTTACTAATAAATGCATAGTACTAGGTTTAAAATATATAAAATATAGCCCGCAACTTGTTGCGGGCGGAGATATTTTAGGTTTTCATATATTATTACCTGATTTTATATAACAATCTAAATTAAATTTATCTTTTAATAAAAAAACTAGATATTCTATTTCTTTAAAAGTAAAATTATTAGTAGATATATTTAAACTATTACCAATTTTACTTCCATTATTCATAATTCAAATAGCTAATGCTAAAGGAGATAAATAGATATGTAAATTAGAAGGTAAAACTTTAATATGTACTAATTTATCTGGATGCCCATCTCCTTTGGAGATGGGCATAACACTATTATTTATATATCATAAATTATATATTTTATTAAATTTATCATAAGTTCAAGTATTAAATCTTATACATTGTTTAATTTTTCCTTTAGAACCTAATCTAGTAAATATTTTAGGTCTTTTTGAATTACAATATCCTAAATTTGCTATTAAATTATGTAAATATAATAAATATTCTTTATGACTATCCTCTTTATAGAAGGTTATTCTAGTACCTTCTTTACATTTTTCAGCATAAGCATCACCTAATAAAAAACCATATATTATTTCTATTATAGTAGTATCTTTAAAAGGTAAATACTCATTTAAATTATTAACATCTTTATGTTTATTAAATTTATATATATTCTGTTTAACATGAGAATTAACTTTATAGCCCGCAACTTGTTGCGGGCGGAGATATTTATGTAAAATATAGAATAATATAAATAAAATTATAAAAGATAAGGAAAATAAGTATTTATGATTATAAAATAAAATTATATTTAAGGCAAATAATTTACCTCAGTGACTCATTTGTCCATAAACTAAACAATAACCCATGAAAGCTGTAGCCATTGTTAATATTAATATTATTACTCCTATTGATCAAACTAATACTCTAGGTGATTTATAACTTCCATAATACAAAGCTTTTCCTATATGTAAGTACATACATATAAAGAAAAATGAAGCTCCATTTGGTAGGGGTCAGCGTCATACAAGCTTCTATGAACTCTTCTTAACTGCCCTCAGAACCGTACGTGATAGTTTCCCATCATACGGCTCGCCGAATTAATGTGATCTAAGGATCTAATTTGTTTAGTATTTTTATTAAGTATATTTATTTCTTATAAGAAGATATTGTATTTAGTTCAAACACAGATAATCTTCCTCCGTGATACTCTTTATGATGATATTTACAAAGAGGAACTTGCTTACGTAGATGGGCTCCTACTCATTGTCTATAAGTAGATTTACCAGTAAGCATTTTAGCTCTGACATCTTTAACTTGTCTAACATGATGCATTTCTAACTCATTATTTGAGCCACATAATACACATCCTTTATCGAAGTCACTTGTTACCGTAAGCTGTTTGTTTCTATATCCACTAAGAATATTGTCGGGTGTCATATTTTCGTTTAACTTTATGTTATACTTATGTTTTACCTTCATTTTCTTAGGATAATTTATTTGAGTATCAGTTTCAGGGTCTTTTAAGAACTTACCAAATTTCTTGAAAGTTTTACTTGCTGTTTTTAACTTATGTTTTAAAGCTAAGGTTAATGCACAAGACATAACAAGAAGTCAAATTACTCTTCTAAGACTAGAGAAATTACCTGCAAAGGAGTAGTAACTAATTAAACCATTAATTTTATTATTATAAAAGCTTATAATTGTATAGTGACTTAAATTAACTAAATCACGTCTAGAAGTAGCTAAGACTTCTCCTAATTTGTTTTGACGTACGAATTTATTCTTTTTTAGTTTTTCAATTATACTTTTAAGATCAGCATTTATAATAAGTCTTCTATGTATACGATGTGTGTTACCTGTAGATTTATTGATATATACAGTCTTATAAGCTCTAAGACATCTTGCACCAAGAAAGTTAAATCCATCTTTTGTATTTACAATAGTAGTCTTATCTATATTAAGGTCAAGACCTAATTTGATTAGAAAATCTTTAATATTATGTTTTATAGAGTATGCTTCTTTAAAAGTACCAATGATTAATATTACAAAATCATCTGCATATCTTGTAAAGATCATACGTCTAAAATCTGGGTCATATAAATTAGTAGATTCCATTGTTCTTAATTTCTTAAGTAGTTCTAGTCTAATGATAGGATCCTTGGATTTGTATCTTCTTTGGACTATGCTTTTGTAAGCAAGTGATTGTTTACGAGCTTTTCCTTTATTAAATTCTAAAATATATTTATCCATATATTTATCAAACTTATCTAAGACTATGTTAGCAAGCAGCGGACTTAAAATACTACCTTGAGGAGTACCTAAAGCCCTATATTTAAGCTTACTCCCATTAAATATACTTACTACTTTAAGTGATTTATTTATAAGTTCTAAAGTACGTTGACACTTAATCGATTCCTTCAAAATAGACATTATAATATCGTGAGGAATACTATCAAAACATATGGATATGTCTCCATTAATCGCAATATTATAGTTTCCACCTTGAAGATGAAGATTTTTTAGTGCTGAATGTGTAGATAAATTAGGTCTAAACCCATGAGAAGTAGAACTAAACTTAGGTTCATAAATTTTCTCTAGTACTATTTGCATAGCTTTCAGCACTATTTTATCTCTTGGAGATGCTATTTTAAGAGGACGCATTTTACCATCCGATTTAGGTATATCAACGATCCTAGTTGGTCTAAAATCTCATTTTCCTGCTTTAATTAATGTTCCAGTTTTGCTAAATCATTTTTTATTAATGCTATCGAATGTTTCATTGTCGTTACCTTTAGTCATATTACCTGATTTACTCTTAATTTTATTATACGCATGTAAAAGAAAATCTGGATTAGATAAAATTTTAACTAATCCATTATACTTATTGTCTTTATCTAAACAATTAGACAACTGGTTTGATAATCAAGTATTGACATCAAAGACTTGATTTTTGTTCAGTGTCTCATTAATTCTGTCTTCCTTTTGAGTACATGTACGAGATGACGTACTCATATTACGAAGACTCCGACTTCGCATACTACGAAAGGCAGTAGAGGCGATTAGTTCCCCTGGTTCACTCTTAATTGTTTTATATATTGCACTTAGATGCTTGCTCGTTTTTTTAGTTATATATAACTCCCAACTATCTTTTGTTACCTCACATACATCTCCATGCATATGTATATGTTTAAGATAGATATTAGCCGACGTATTCTGCTTAGGACTAATAGTGCATACTGTGACTGGGGCACGAGTTTCAAGTTTGTTAACCTCATCATATGCAACTCCCAATTTTCCTTTATCTTGATGCGGCAGCACATCTCAAAGGAATTTTTTACTATCTGCTATACAGCCTAATAAGTTATTAGCTAAGTTAAACTGCGATAGAACTGGGTACACAAATATTGTTATTAACAATAAGGGTAACACTGTGTAAGGAAAATTATCCTGCCAATTAAGGTGCTCACAGGGCACACCATGTATATATCTTATTAATCATCCAGCATTAACAGTAGGGTCAATTCTTTTTTGATATTGCCCTCCAAACCGTACGTGATAGTTTCCCATCATACGGCTTTCCATGATTTACTAATATCTTATGATAAATACTTATATATTATACTTAAATCCTTTTTTTTACTTTTTATTTTCATCTATACTATATCTACGCATTAATCTAGATGAAAAGGTTACTAAGAGGAAAATATAGTTATGATTATAGATATTAGCCATTACGTAGTTATGGTATAATAATTTAGTTAAATCTAAGTATGACCGGCAGCATAGCTGTCGGCTAAACCCCTCTAAGAGGGTATTATTATCTATATTCTGCTACTTTTCTATATTCTCAGTAACTTAAGTTACCTTTATGTAATTCTTTATGATGAAAATGACATAAAGGTATTTGTTTACGGTTCATTGCACTAATTAATTTAGAGGAAGTTTGACCTTCAATTTTAAATAAACTACGTATATTAGCGACTTTTCTAAGATGGTGCATTTCTATTTTGTGGGTTGAACCACAAATGGTACATGCTTTACCAAAGGAAGTTTGTTGTAAATTAGATCCCCTATCAGAGTTCATAATTTTATCTAACATAATATAGTCTGTTTTATGAGTTTTAAAATCGTTAGTAACTTTGAAGTTAGTTGATTGATAAAAAGTTAAATCTGTATTTGGATCCTTGAGATCAAAACCGAATTTTTTAAAAGCTATTCTCATTGTTTTTAATTTATATTTATTTGCTAATGTTAAAGCACATGATGCTCTAAGTAATCAAACGATGTATCCAAGTTTGGGACGGTTTGATGCAAATGAATAATAATTTACAATACCATTTACCTTAGAATTATATCATCTTAGTATATGGTAATGAGAATGATTAAATAAACTGGTTCTACCTTTGGGAAATACCATATTAAGTCTATTTCTACTTATTAACCCATTTTCCAATAGTTTTTCAACTAATTCTTTAATAGGTGCTTTAACTAGAGATCTAATATGTGCTTTTTTACATGTATTTAATCCTTTATCTAATACAACGTAATCTTTTGAAGGATTATTAACTATTAATGCTCCTAAAAATTTAAAATGTTTTCTCATTGATGTAATTAGTGTTTTGTCCTTATTAAGAGTTAATCCACATTTTTCTTTTAGAAAGTTAGTAATATTATCTCTTATTTCAATACATTCAGCATGTGTTGAAGTAGTTAAAATTACAAAATCATAGGCATAACGTATATAGTACATTCTTCTAAAAGAAGGGTCCATATTGTCATAACCATTAATTTTACGCATTTTAACTAAATATTGTACTGCAAGAGAGTATTCTTTATTTTCGATTGCTTTTTTACGTAAGTATTGTAGTTTTACATATTCAGGATTATGTTTTTTTAATTTACCTTTGTTAAAGTTTTCAATATAATTCTCCATATATTTATCAAATAAATCTAAGACTATATTAGCTAAAATAGGACTACAAATTGTATCTTGTGGTGTTCCAATCTTAGTTTTAATGCCCATCTCCTTTGTAGATGGGTATAAGCCCGGCAAAGCCGGGCTCATTATTGTGTTATTATTTCAGATAGGATAAGTAATAACTTTATCTATAAGTGATCTCATATTAGGACAACCGATTACTTTACTTATCTCCTTTCTAATAACATTATGTGGTATCATATCAAAACATTTTTCAATATCTCCTTGTATAACTCATGTAAATCCTGCTCCTCTTAACTTTAATTCCTTTAATGCATCCTGAGTTGATTTTTTACGTCTAAACCCAAATGAATGTTTACTGAATAAAGGTTCATAGGCAACATCTAAAATAATTCCTATTGCTTTTTGTACAATTTTATCTCTGGGTGATGTAATACTAAGGGTACGAATTTTACCATTTGCTTTAGGTATTTCTTTCAATCTTGCAGGATTAAATTTAAATGTACCATCATGTAATTCTTTAGCTAATTTTATGAATCATTCTCCATTAAGACCATCTAAAGTATAGTTATCAATACCTTTAGTCATGTTACCAGGCTTACTTTTAATATCTTCATAACAAGTTATTAAAAAGTAAGGATCAGATAATAATTGATTTAGGTTATAATATACACCATTTTCACTAAGATATTTCTTCATTCTTTTACTAACTTCTACAAATAAGTCTGGCTTAGTTTTACGTATATGTTTACGTTTGCTAGGCTTTCCGTCTTCATTAGAAGGTTTTATTGATGTTCATAAATCATTATGATCCTTCCCTGCTGATTTATAATTTAAATCAGTATAGGTACTACGATCATTCCGAGCCCGCATATCTTGATTATAATCTTGATCTTCTGCGGTTACTTCCCCAAGTTCCGTATCGTCTATATTTAACGTCCTTGTATCCTTAGAACCTTGCGCTATAAATTCCTTTGTATATAAATTAACAAATTCATTTACTACTGTATGGTAGTGGGTAATACTATTTAACCAATGAATATAACGAGAGACATCTATATTCACTTTAGTATTCAGTAGCCGTCATATTCCGTTTAGGACTACCGGACTATCTTTTAAATTCCCCCTTAACGTATCAAGTTTCTTATCGTATTCATAGATACTTCCATAAAAATTGTCTATTATGCTTCACGGTAAGCACTTTACAATTTCTTTCCATGCCGCTATCCGTCCTTCGAGTTTATTAGACTTTCCAAAAGCGTGGCATTTAATGGTAATTATAATAATGAAAATATTATTGGTTAAGATAATTAGTATATTGGACAATATACTTTCAACGTACGACACATGGGCGCACTCTCTCATTATATGCTCAACTGAATTAAAGGCTAATTCTATATTAGATGAATAATGCATAGCTAAAAATAAACCTGAAGCTATTTGTATAACTAAACATAAACCTAATAATGAGTGTGGTCAACTCATTCAATCAGTAGATGTACTACGATCTTGTTGTTGCCACCCAAACCGTACGTGATAGTTTCCCATCATACGGCTTTCCCTCAAGATATGACTATATATCTTTTGAGTGAACTAAGAGCTACACCCCCGCAGCTTTGCTGCGGGGTATATTATTATTTATAATTATAAACCCGACGAAGATCACTAGCATTTAATTTTCCAGAATGTAGTAGTTGATGATGATATTGACAAAGAGGTATTTGTTTTCTTAAAGCTGCACCAACTCATTTAGCATAGGTTGAATTACCTATCCTCATCCTGTTTCTAACATCAGCTACTTTTCTTAAGTGATGCATTTCTATTTTATGAGTGGACTCACAAATGGCACAACTTTTACCTAAAATGGAGGTAGTTAATTTATTAGATCAGGATATACCTAATAAGTCGTTAGGATTGAGATATGCTTTATGTTTATAATCATGCTTTACTTTCAAATCTTTCGGTAAAGCTAACTCTAAATCAGAAATAGGGCATTTTAATTTACCACCGTATTTTCTAAATATTTTATATGAAGAAGTTCTATATTTAGCGGCAAGAGTATAAGCACAAGAGGCTTGTAAATATCATATAACTCTTCTAAGTCTATTAAGATTAGAAGCGAATGCGTAATAGTTTATTAGACCATTAATCTTCTGGTTAAAGAATTTTATAATTGAATAATGATCTAAGTTTTGAAGTTTATTAAAGGCTAATGGAAAGTAATTATTTCCATCTTTAGATCTTCTGATAAATTTATTTTCAACTAGTTTATCTACTAGTTTATCTATAGGAGCGTTAAGCATTAATCTATGATTAATTCTCATTTTCTTACCATTTCGTACTGTATAAAATACGTGACGTTTAATATTACGAATTTCAGCCCCTAAGAAATAAAACTTTTTATCCTTGATATTAGTTATCTCGGTTTTTTCATCACTTAGAGTTAAACCACAATTTTGTTTCAAGAATTCTTTAATATTATTTTTTATCATAATGGCATCATCATGAGAACCATTAACAAAAATAACAAAATCATCAGCATATCTGATAAACATCATTTTCTTAAAATTGTGATCTATAGCTATTGTTGAAGGTGTAGAATTCATAATTTCTCTAATTCTTTTTATTTCTTCTTTACTATCAGCTTTTTTTAGATGATACATCAAATTATTATAAGTTTGATTTATTTTTCTATAATTACCAATATTGAACCGTGAAGTATAACTTTCAAGATATTTATCTAATTTATCCAACACTATATTGACAAGCAAAGGACTTAATATACCACCTTGTGGTACACCAGTTATTCCTTTATAGAATTTACCATCTAAAACATATCCTGTTTCTAAATATTTCTTAATTAACTCTAATATACGGGGATCTCCTATTTTCTCTTTTATACGATTCATGATTACATCATGAGGTATTTTATCAAAACATTTCTCTATATCTCCTTGGATAACTCAATTGTAACGGTTACCCGTTAAATAAATTAATTTAAGAGCAGTACTAGTAGATCTTTTTGGTCTGAAACCATGAGAGAATTCTGAAAAAGTTGGTTCTCATATAGATTCTAATAACATGGTAATTGCTTTATGTACTATTTTATCTCTAGGAGATATAAGAGTTAATTCCCTCCCGTAGGGGGGGGATCATCCCCCCGGCTTCGCCGGGGGGGATAATTGTCTTAATTTATTTGAGTTAGCTTTAGGTATCATCGATGCTCTACCTGGTTTAAATTTATACTTACCTGTTCTTAATAGTTCAGATAAGGTATTAAAATAGTTAATATCTATTCTATCTAGTGTTTCATTATCAGAACCTTTAGTCATATTACCTGGCTTACTTTTTATTAAGGAGTAGGCTTTTACTAGGTAATTAACGTCTGTTAATATTGATAATAAATCATAATATTTATTGCTCTTCAGTTTGCTCTCAAGTAAATCTTTATTTAAAACACTTACGACATCCTCCTTTTTAATGGCTTTACTTTTTAGATAACGCTTGATCTCCAAATTGGAATTTACGTCATAATCTGTTCTTTTTGTATTTACTATATCCTGAGTGATACACTTCATATGAAATTTACGTGTAAATAACATATTACTATTATATCTCCGTGTCCGCAGTAATAATAAATAATCCCCCCTTTGGGGGGATGATCCCTGAAGGAAATTATTAGAGGCGGTTACATCCCAAATTCTTGGACTTATCTTTTTACTTTTGGTATAATATACCAATTTGAATCTATTCTTAGTTGCTTGCGCATAAAACATATATGATATATATATCATGTTAACTTTTTTCTTAAAGTGGTGTGAAGTTGGTTGTCACATTTTCGAATTTAGGTTCACTCCAAAAATCAAACTTCAATAGTACCGTACTATGACTCTTAAGATACTATAACTGAAAAGATATCACCTATACGTGTCAAGTTTGTTAACCTCAACATAAATAGAACAACTTGGGTTAGCCACTAGGAACGAAGACATTCCCTTTCTTACCCTTTCATTATTTGCTATCCGCATGTCTACTTTATTAGAGATAGAATACGTAATAATGAGTTGTATAATGTTTGACAACATATTATAGCTACCTTCAACAAAGGGTAGCACAGATAAACCAATTAGATGGCGCACACCTAAATTTCATCAATAATTTATTGAACTTGGTTGAGGACTATCTATTAAATAGCTATTAGCTAATGCTAAATAAGGATTTGATTTTCTTATTGTCATATTTTTTTTATTTTATATATTTTTACCATAATTTTATAAAATATTTTCTTGATCTTACCTATATATTAATATATAATTATATATATCTACATAATCCCTCCCCCGGCAAAGCCGGGGCATTATTTTATAGCCCGCTACTTGTTGCGGGAGGAGATTATATTTAGCACATTGGGTTATTATATCAAAAATAAAAAGTCATATTTGATTTTTATTAATCCTCAACTACAAAGAAAATAGGTATAAGATTCATTACAAAGGGGGGTTTATTCCCCCATAGGGGGGCTTATAGTGTATATATAGTATATATATATATCATGTAGATCAATATAATATACATAATCATTTTATTTATCCATACTACAAAACATATATGCCCGCAAGGGTATATTTTTTATTAACCCACACTACAAAACATATCTCCGCCCGCAACTAGTTGCGGGCTATATATATAAATCATTCACCCCGTAGGGGGAAAATCATCCCCCCCCGGCGAAGCCGGGGGGGGGATCATTACTATGATTAACCCTTAATGCCCATCTACAAAGGAGATACATATAAGCCAAAGGGCTAATTAACCCCCCAAAGGGGGGTGTATCAGCCCGGCGAAGCCGGGCTCATTACTAATTCTTTATTTATATATAAGATTTTTATTTTACTTATTTATGTATAAATCTATATATAAACCTATATATACCCTTAAAGGCGGGCATATATATATAAACTTATGTATAAACTTATGTATAAATGCCCATCTCCAAAGGAGATGGGTATAACTATAAATAGCTCATTATATGTATAAATTATATATATAAATAATACACGTGTAGCGAGGATGATCAACATTATATATAAACCTATGTATAAATTCTATATATACCCGCCTTCGGCGGGCATATATTTATAAATCCCGCCTTTGGCGGGCATATAATGAACCCGGCCAAGCCGGGCTTATGCTTATACTTATATATAATGAACCCGGCCAAGCCGGGCTTATACTTATATACAAAGAAGATGTTTTTATCTCTTTTCATATATAGGTATCTTAATTCCCCCCGGCAAAGCCGGGGGGGGATCATCCCCCCGTAGGGGGGATAATTAGCCCCTAAGGATAAGGTGTATTTATACACCTAATTACCATATATATAACATATAAATCTTAATGAGCCCGGAGAAGCCGGGCTTATGCTTATGCTTATCCTTATGTTTATGCTAATATTTATTTTTATTTTTATTTTTATTTTTATTTTTATTTTTATATTTATACTTATACTTATACTTATACTTATACTTATACTTATACTTATACTTATACCCATCTCCTTTGGAGATGGGCATTTATATATATTTCTATGCCCTTAAAGGCGGGTATCATATATAATCCCCCTGTAGGGGGTCATTATTTTATCTCCGCCCGCAACGAGTTGCGGGCTATAAATTACACATAATCCCCCCGGCAAAGCCGGGGGGCATTATTGATAATAAATGAGCTTATACCCATCTCCAAAGGAGATGGGCATTTATATATAAGATATTAATATATAACCCTCAGTGTTATTATATCACCCCTAAGGGGTTATTTTTAATTAGCCTAGATTTATTAAAATTTAT